TATTGTTATTTTATTATTTCAATTACAAGAAGAACCAATTATTAGTTTTTCAGGTAATTTTCAAGCTGATAATTTTAATAAAATATTTCGAATTTTTATAGCTTTATGCTCAATATTATGTATTCCTTTATCTATTAATTTTATTGAATGTACAAAATTATCAATAACCGAATTTCTCATTTTTTTATTAACAGCAACTATAGGAGGAATGTTTTTATGTGGTGCTAACGATTTAATTACTATTTTTGTATCGTTAGAATGTTTAAGTTTATGCTCATATTTGTTAGCAGGTTATACGAAAAAAGATGTTCGATCTAATGAAGCTGTTATGAAATATTTACTTATAGGTGGAACAAGTTCATCTATATTAGCTTACGGTTTTTCTTGGTTATATGGTTTATCTGGAGGAGAATTTCAACTTCAAAAAATAGCAAATGGACTTGTCAATACAGAAATGTATAATTTTTCTGGAAGTTTAATTGGACTTCTATTTGTTATTGTAGGAATTGGATTTAAACTTTCTTTAGTACCTTTTCATCAATGGACTCCTGATGTATATGAAGGAGTGCGATTCGTTTTTTATAAATAGAAAAAATATTATTCTTTATTGTTTTTTTCTATATTTAAAAATATTTTATAGCCATGCAAAATAAAAATAAATTATTTTTTCATTCAAAGTAAAACATAACTTTTATTAAAGCAATTTTTAATGAATTGAAATTAAATTGGAAATAAAGCAAAGTTAAAATAATAAAAAAATTATAAGTTAATTATTAAGGGCTAATTCAAAAAATGGTATAAATAAAATAAATAAAAATTATTAAAATTAAAATTTTAAAAATACTATTAATAATCTTTTATCCTTCAAAGACTTTAAGTGTATTACAAAGTATCCATTTAAAAAAAAAGCCCTAAAATAGGAAAATTCATGACTATTAAAAACGAAAAAAATTAGATGGTTTTTTTATTAAATTTTATTAAAATAAATTTTATTTGTTTTTATTAGTAAATAAAATGTTAATATAAGAAAGAAAAAAAACCACTAAAATAGGATTTCTCGTAAAGTTGAATTTTAGTAAAAATTGAATATTTACTTTTTAGTTTGTAATAAACATACACGAGGAGAGTAATATTAATTTAAAATATTACTTAGGAGCTGTGTGAATTAAAAATTTCATGCACAGTTTTGAATGAAAGAAAAGAATGAGTAATCTTCGTTTCGATTCTAACTCCCCTACCCCAGTCGTTGCTTTTCTTTCGGTTGCTTCAAAAGTAGCAGGTTTAGCTTTACTAGCTCGATTTCTCAATATTGTTTTCCCTTTCCTTTCTAATCAATGGCATTTTCTTTTAGAAGTCTTAGCTATTTGTAGCATGATATTAGGTAATTTAGTAGCTATTACTCAAACGAGTATGAAACGAATGCTTGCATATTCCTCAATAAGTCAAATTGGATATTTAATAATTGGAATAATTACCGGGGATTTTAATGGATATGCAAGTATGATAATTTATTTACTATTTTATATATTCATGAACTTAGGAACTTTTGCTTGTATCATATTATTTGGATTACGTACAGGAACAGATAATATTCGAGATTATAGTGGATTAATTTTAAAAGATCCTTTATTAACATTTTCTCTTGTTTTATGTTTATTGTCTTTAGGAGGTATTCCCCCATTATCTGGATTTTTTGGAAAACTTTATTTATTTTGGTGCGCATGGAAAGCTGGCTTATATTTATTAGTTTTTATAGGGCTTTCTACAAGTATTATTTCTATATATTACTATTTAAAAATTGTTAAATTATTAATTACTGCAGAAAATAAAAAAGTAAACTTTTATATTCAAACATATAAAGTTTCTTCTATTTTTGTTTTATCAAAAAATTCAATTGAAGTTAGTATAATTATTTGTGTAATTGCTTCAATGTTTTTAGGAATTTTTATAAATCCTATTATTAATTTACTTCAAACTTTTTTACATTTAAATAGTTTTATAAATATTTAATTTTTTTTTTACTTATTATTTTATTTTGCAAACTAGTAACATTTTTAAGTTGCTTTTTTTCTATGTACTAAATATTTAGCCTACATAGAAAAAAAGCAACTTAAAAATAGATTTTTTTTAATATATTTTATATAATAAAGTTTTAATAGGCCTTGATGGTGAAATGGTAGACACATAAGACTCAAAATCTTGTGCTTTAAAGCGTGGAGGTTCGAATCCTCTTCAAGGCAATACCTTTTTTAATAAAAAAAAATAATCTTATGTTATACTATTTATTTGATATCAATGATTTAGTTAAACTCAAAAAATCAAATTACATTTATTTGATTTAAAATATTTTAATTAAGCTAATTAATTTAATAATTTTCGGGATAAAAAACAAGCATGACAAAATTATGAATAAAATCAGATGATATTTTTTAGTATTGTAAACTAAACATTAATATAATAAAAATATGGAAGTAAACATTCTTGCATTTATTGCTACTGCATTATTCATTTTAATCCCTACAGCTTTTTTATTAATTCTTTATGTACAAACAGCTAGTCAAGGTAGTTAACAGGAATTTTTCTTTATATTATCAATTATTTTGGAATTTTCAAATAAAATTGTATATTTATTCAAATATTCAGTTTTTTTTTAATATGAAAATTTAAATTAAAAAAACTAAAAAATTATATACAATTTTTTAGTTTTTTTAACTTCATTTATTTATTTATTATTATTACATGATTCATATAGAATTAGGCCCTAGTACTATAGTAGGAATAGGGCTTATTGTAGTAGGTATACTTTTATATGCCCTTCGAATAAGGGAACCTAATGTATCTAGAGGTGTGATTTAGTTTGTACTTAAATAAACTAAAAAATTTCAATTTATTTAACAGTAATAATAAATAAAAAACTTGAAATAAACTTTTAAATTTTGCTAAAAAAAAATCTATGGTTAAAATTTAACATATTTTATAACATTTCGAAAACATATTTAAATTAAAAATTTAAATTGGAATTTTAATTAAATATAAATTAAAATATATATAATAATATATATTGTTTTTTATTGAATTAAATTTTTTTTCTTTAGAAAAAAAACAATTAAATCCACGAAATGTCAGATGAACCTAAGGATATTAAAATATATATTTTTTAATAAATTAAGTACAAATAAATAAGCCTGTCTCATAAAATTTAATTATACAGGTAAAAGACAATCCAAAAAGTTTATTTTAAAAATATTTTTTATACTTACTTGGATTTGGAGTATTTAAAATTTAAATTTTTTTTTATTTTAATGTTTAAGCCATAAAGAAATTAACATATCATATATGGTTTTTAGAGAGGAATGTGTATCTAAAAAAAACATTAACCTATCTCACTATTATGACTCTTTTTTTTCATCAATTGGATTATTATGTGGAGGAATTCTCATTTTTCAGGGTTGGCGGTTAGATCCAATTCTTTTATTATCGCAAATACTATTAAGTGGAACTGCTGTTTTTTTTATAGCAGAAAGCTTATATTTACGTAATAATAAAATAAATTTAACAATTTTTTCTAAAAAGCATTTTTTTTTAGAAAAAAAAAATCTAAAAAAAAAAATAAATTATCAAAAAATAAAATTGAGAAAAAAAATTTACAAAACATGGGAAAAAATTGATTACACTTTTTTTCTTTTTTATAGAATTTAAATAAGTTTGTCGAATTAGTTTAATATTAAACTAATTCGACAAACTTATTTAAATTCTATAAAAAAGAAAAAAAAAAAATAAAAAAAATTTATTACAAAAACAAAAAAATAGTAAATTTATATAAATATTTTTTTATATTGAAATTAATACAAATACTATTTATTAAATTATTTAATTAATAAAAAAGCAATAATTATTTTTAATTTCTTATTATAAATATTTATGTATAATTATTATATAAATGAAAAAAAAACTTGCTTTTTTTTTTATTTTGATTTATGCTTAATGCTAGGGTTATCTATTTATGATAAATTTAAATAAAAAAAAAAATACTAGGCTATATTAAAATATAGAGCAATATCTTTTTTTATTTAAAATATGACATAATAGATAATCCAAATTTTTTTTTATATTTTATTTATATTGAGGCGACACCCAGATTTGAACTGGGGATAAAGGATTTGCAGTCCTCTGCCTTACCACTTGGCCATATCGCCTTTTATTTTGAAAAAAGTTATTTCGGTATTTTTTATAATTAATATATTTTTTTAATTTATAATAGTAAATTATATTATTATAAAACTTAATTTTTTTTTAATCAAGTCTTTTTTTTTTATTTTTAAATAAAAAAATATTTAATTTAATAAAAAATTATATAAAGTAAAAAACTTAATAAATTTTTTTTATATAGTTAGATAAAAAATAAAAAGAAATTTATTTAATAATATAAACTAAACTCTAACACTATTTTAGAGGAAAAGAAAACTACGGAAATTTTTGTACTCCCTGAATTCGGAAAAATTCAATTTGAAGGATTTCATCGTTTTATTTATAAAGGTCTGATTGAAGAACTTAATTATTTTCCGGAAATTAAAGATACAGATCATGAATTTGAATTTCGCTTATTAAACAAAGAATACAGATTAGTAGAACCTTTAATAAAAGAAAGAGATGCTGTATATCAATCAAATACATATTCATCAGATTTATATATACCAGCTCAATTAACTCAAAAAAAGAAAGGAAAAATACAAAAACAAACTGTATTTGTTGGAAGTATTCCTTTAATGAATTCCCAAGGTACTTTCGTAGTTAATGGTGTTGCAAGAGTTATAATTAATCAAATTTTACGAAGTCCTGGTATTTATTATAATTCAGAACAAGATCATAATGGAATTTATATGTATACAAGTACAATAATTTCTGATTGGGGAGGAAGATTAAAACTAGAAATTGATGGTAAAACTAGAATTTGGGCACGTATGAGTAAAAAACGAAAAGTTTCAATTTTAGTTTTATTATTAGCCATGGGTTTAACCATAAAACAAATTTTAGATAGTGTTTGCTCTCCAAAAATTTTTCTAGATTTTTTAAAAAGGAAAAAAAAAAAAAAAGAATATCCTCAATCTACTGAAGATGCGATAGTAGAACTTTATAAGCAATTATATTGTATTGGTGGAGATTTGGTATTTTCAGAATCTATACGTAAAGAATTGCAAAAAAAATTTTTTCAACAAAGGTGTGAATTGGGAAAAATTGGTCGATTAAATTTGAATAAAAAGCTTAACCTTAATGTACCTGAAAATGAATATTTTTTATTACCACAAGACATTTTAGCTGCTATAGATTATTTAATAAAAATAAAATTTGGCATTGGTACACTTGATGATATAGATCATCTAAAAAACCGCCGTATTCGCTCTGTAGCAGATTTATTACAAGATCAATTAAAATTAGCATTAACACGTTTAGAAAATTCAGTACGCCAAATTATACGTGGGGCAGCTAAGCGAAAACGTTTACCTAGTCCTAAAAGTTTAATTACCTCAACTCCTTTAATAGCTACTTTTAAAGAATTTTTTGGTTCACACCCTTTATCCCAGTTTTTAGATCAAACTAATCCATTAACAGAAATAGTTCATAAACGAAGATTAAGTTCGTTAGGTCCAGGAGGACTAACACGACGAACAGCTAGTTTTCAAGTACGAGATATTCATTTTAGTCATTATGGACGTATTTGTCCTATTGAAACATCCGAAGGTATGAATGCTGGACTTATTGCATCATTAGCAATTCATGCAAAAGTAAGTAATTGGGGATCTCTAGAAAGTCCTTTTTATAAAATATCTCAAAATTCAAAAAAAGAAAAAGTTATTTATTTATCTGCAGGGGAAGATGAATATTATCGAATAGCTACCGGAAATTGTTTAGCTTTAGATCAAAGGACGCAAAAAATACAAATAACTCCAGCTCGATATCGACAAGAATTTTTAGCTATTGCTTGGGAACAAATACATCTTCGAAGTATTTACCCATTACAATACTTTTCCGTTGGAGCTTCTCTCATTCCATTTTTGGAACATAATGATGCAAATCGTGCTTTAATGGGTTCTAATATGCAGCGTCAAGCAGTTCCGCTTATAAAATCTGAAAAATGTATTGTAGGAACAGGATTAGAAAGTCAAGTAGCTCTTGATTCCGGGAGTATTGCTATTGCAAAACAAAGTGGAAAAATTATCTATGCTGATAGTAAAAAAATGACTTTACTTAATATAAATAAAAAAAATATAAATAAACATTTAATTGTGTATCAGCGTTCCAATAATAGCACTTGCATGCATCAAAAAACCCAAGTGACTCAAAAAAGTTTTTTAAAAAAAGGGCAAATTTTAGCAGATGGCGCAGCTACTTTAAAAGGTGAATTGGCTTTAGGAAAAAATATTTTAGTAGCCTATATGCCATGGGAAGGTTATAATTTTGAAGATGCAATACTTATTAACGAACGTTTAATATATGAAGAAATTTATACATCTATTCATATTGAAAGATATGAAATTAAATCGCGCACTACAAGTCAGGGTCCTGAAAAAATAACTAAAGAAATACCTCATATAGAAAATAATTTACTTCGTCATTTAGATAAAAACGGACTTGTATTACCAGGATCATGGGTAAAAACAGGAGATGTTTTAGTAGGAAAATTAACACCTCAAGAAACAGAAGAATCTTTACGTGCTCCAGAAGGAAAATTATTACAAGCTATATTTGGTATTCAAGTAGCTACTGCAAAAGAAACTTGTCTTAAAGTTCCTCCTGGTGGGAAAGGGCGGGTTATTGATGTACAATGGATTTCTAAAAAAGAAAATTCTAATAATTATGAAAAAACTATACATATTTATATAGCACAAAAACGAAAAATTCAAGTAGGAGATAAAGTAGCTGGAAGACATGGTAACAAAGGTATTATTTCAAAAATTTTACCTCGACAAGATATGCCATATTTACAAGATGGAACACCTATTGATATGGTGTTAAGCCCTTTAGGAGTCCCATCACGTATGAATGTAGGACAAATTTTTGAATGTTTACTTGGTTTAGCCGGATATTTTTCAAAAAAACATTATCGAATAATTCCTTTTGATGAAAGATATGAACGAGAAGCTTCAAGAAAATTAGTGTTTTCGGAACTTTATAAAGCTAGTAAAAATACTGGGAATCCGTGGTTATTCGAACCTGAAAATCCTGGAAAAAGTCGTTTAATAGATGGAAGAACTGGAGAAATATTTGAACAATCTGTTACAGTAGGAAAAGCATATATATTAAAATTAATTCATCAGGTTGATGATAAAATTCACGCACGCTCTAGTGGACCTTACGCACTTGTTACTCAACAACCTCTTCGAGGAAGATCTAGACGTGGTGGACAAAGAGTAGGAGAAATGGAAGTTTGGGCTTTAGAAGGTTTTGGTGTTGCTTATATTCTACAAGAAATGCTTACTATTAAATCTGATCATATCCATGCTCGCTATGAAGTACTTGGCGCTATTATAACAGGAGAACCCATTCCTAAACCTAGTACGGCACCAGAATCTTTTCGATTACTTGTTAGAGAATTACGATCTTTATCTTTAGAATTAGATCATGCCGTTTTATTTGAAAAAAACTTAAATATTAATTTCAAAGACGTTTAATATAAAAAATAAAATTAACTTTTATGATTCATCGACAAAAATATCAGCATCTTCGAATTCGATTAGCTTCTCCTGACCAAATAAAAAGTTGGGCTGAAAGAATTTTACCTAATGGAGAAATTGTAGGTCAAGTAACAAAACCATATACTTTACATTATAAAACACATAAACCTGAAAAAGATGGATTATTTTGTGAACGCATTTTTGGCCCTATTAAAAGTGGGATTTGTGCTTGTGGAAAATATCAAACAATTGAAAAATATTCAAAATTTTGTGAACAATGTGGAGTTGAATTTGTGGAATCTCGCGTTCGAAGATACCGAATGGGCTATATTAAATTAGCATGTCCAGTAACGCATGTATGGTATTTAAAGCGTTTACCAAGTTATATTGCAAATCTTTTAGCTAAACCTCTTAAAGAATTAGAAAGTCTAGTATATTGCGATGTGTGACTTGTTTATAAAATTTAATTATACAGATTTAATTAAAACTGTTATCTTACTTTATTTATTAGGATATCGCTGATTTTGATATGTTTCTTAAAAAAAGTAACATAAAGCTCAAAAAAAATGCAAATGTATAGCTACTAAAAGTAATCAATCTAGGGTTTTATTAATATATATATATATAAATTTATTTTATAGTTATATATATATATTTTCGTTATTACAAAGATTTCGTTAAAAATAAAATTTAGTAAAAATTAATTATGAAATTGATTTAAAATGGATATTGCAGTTTATTCATCGCATATATACGTTAAATAACATTACAACCATCGAAATAGAACGAAAACCTAAAAGATCTTAAAAATAAATATATATAAACAAGAGAATTTCTTATTAATTCCAATAACATTGGAAGTATTTTTGTAAAAAAATATATCATTTAAAGAAAGTAAGATTACTCAAAAATAAAAAAAAATTATTATTATTAAAAATTTAAATATAACTTGAGTAATAAATAACTAATTTTGTATAAAAAAAAAATATATATATATATATATTTTTTTTATTATTTAAAGAAAAATATATTATAATTTAAATATACCAAAATTTACATAAAATAAAAAAAAATAACATATATACAATTTTTCTATATATATATATATATATATTCTTTTTAATAATGACTAATTAGTGCTATTTGAGCTGGATGAAAAAAAATTTTCATGTCCGGTTCTCCGGGGGGGAATTCCAAAAGACCTATCCCAATCTTTTTCTTGCTAGACCTGTTTTAAAAAAACCTACTTTATTAAAATTACGAGGTTTATTTAAATACGAAGATCAATCTTGGAGAGAAATTTTTCCTCGTTTTTTTTTCCTCACGTGGATTTGAAGCATTTCAAATTAGAGAAATTGCTACTGGAGGCGATTCAATTAAAAAACAATTAAGTAATTTAGATTTACAACTAGTAATGGATTCTGCATATGTAGAATGGAAAGAATTAGTAGAACAAAAGTCTACGGGAAATGAATGGGAAGATCGAAAGATTCAAAGAAGAAAAGATCTTTTAGTAAGGCGTATAAAATTAGCCAAGCAATTTCTTCAAACAAATATAAAACCAGAATGGATGGTTTTATCTTTATTACCAGTTCTTCCTCCCGAATTACGTCCTATGATTGAATTAGGCGAAGGTGAGCTAATTACTTCTGATTTAAATGAATTATACCGAAGAGTTATCTATCGAAATAATACTTTAATTGATTTTTCCGCTAGAAGTGGTTCTACACCAGGAGGTTTAGTTGTTTGTCAAACTAGACTAGTACAAGAAGCGGTAGATGCACTTATTGATAATGGTATCCGCGGACAACCAATGAAAGATAGTCATAATAGACCTTATAAATCTTTTTCGGATGTTATTGAAGGAAAAGAAGGTCGTTTTCGTGAAAATTTATTAGGAAAAAGGGTTGATTATTCAGGCCGATCTGTTATTGTTGTTGGTCCCACCCTTCCATTACATCAGTGTGGAATACCTAGAGAAATGGCAATAGAACTTTTTCAAGCTTTTGTTATTCGAGGTTTAATTGGACGACATCTTGCTCCTAATCTTAGAGCAGCTAAAAGTATGATTCAAAATAAAAAATCTATTATATGGAAAGTACTTCAAGAAATTATGCAAGGACACCCTATATTATTAAATCGAGCACCAACTTTACATCGATTAGGCATACAAGCCTTTCAACCTATTTTGATAAAAGGCCGTGCTATTAGGTTACATCCACTAGTCTGCGGCGGATTTAATGCAGATTTTGATGGAGATCAGATGGCCGTTCATATTCCATTATCTTTAGAAGCTCAAGCCGAAGCGCGATTACTTATGTTTTCTCATACAAACCTTTTGTCTCCTGCCACAGGAGACCCTGTTTCTGTACCAAGTCAAGATATGCTTCTTGGACTTTATATATTAACAATTGAAAATCATCAAGGTATTTATGGCAATAAAAATCATCCGTATAAATATAATAATAATAACAAAATTTTTTTAAATAAAATTTCTTATTTTACTAGTTATGATGATGTAATAAAAGCACAAAAACAAAAAAAAATCAAATTACATAGTCCGTTATGGCTTCGCTGGAGTACAAAATTACGAATAATTACTTCTATAATTAGCGAAAAACCTATTGAAGTTCAATATAACTCTTCAGGTTTTTTTTCTAAAATTTATGAACATTATCAACTTAAAAAAAATAAACAACAAAACATTCTTTGTATTTATATTTGCACAACTGTTGGTCGGATTATATTTAATCAACAAATAGAAGAAGCTATTCAAGGGACTTTAAAAGCTTCACAATTTCGAAATCGAGCTTTACCAGCTATAATTATATAATATTCATTTTTTCTACAAATAGAAATTAAAAAAGACATTTAAAAAATGGCTTTAATCTATTGGTATATCCTGTTCATAACAATAAAGAGGTTTTTTATTATGGCAGAACCAGCCAAAATGCTCTTCTATAATAAAGTGATGGATAGAACTGCCATAAAACAGCTTATCAGCAGATTAATTGCTCACTTTGGTATTACATATACAACACATATTCTAGATCAACTTAAAAATATAGGCTTTAAACAAGCCACTCAAGCAGCAATTTCGTTAGGAATTGATGATCTTTTAACAGCACCTTCAAAAGGCTGGCTAATTCAAGATGCGGAACAACAAGATTATACTTCTGAAAAACATTATCGTTATGGAAATGTACATGCAGTAGAGAAATTACGTCAATTAATTGAAACTTGGTATGCTACAAGTGAATATTTGAAACAAGAAATGAATCCTAATTTTCGAATGACCGATCCTTTAAATCCAGTACATATGATGTCTTTTTCAGGAGCTCGCGGAAGTACATCCCAGGTTCATCAGTTAGTAGGTATGCGAGGTTTAATGTCAGATCCTCAAGGTCAAATTATTGATTTACCTATTCAAAGTAATTTTCGTGAGGGGTTATCTTTAACAGAATATATTATTTCTTGTTATGGTGCTCGTAAAGGAGTTGTTGACACAGCAGTACGAACATCAGATGCGGGATATCTTACACGAAGACTAGTTGAAGTAGTTCAGCATGTTGTAGTACGAAAAAATGACTGTGGCACTCTTCAAGGTATTTTCGCAATTTCTTCACAGACTAATTATAAAAAAAACAATAATCAACAAAAATTAATTGGTCGTATATTAGCAGATAATATTTATATAAATGAAAGATGTATTGCTATTCGTAATCAAGATATTACAACAAATCTGGCTTTTTCTTTAGTGACTATTAAAAAAAAACCAATTTTTATACGTTCTCCTTTAACTTGTAAAAGTATGCTATGGATTTGTCAATTATGTTATGGTTGGAGCCTTACTCATGGTAATTTAATAGAATTAGGTGAAGCTGTCGGTATTATTGCCGGACAATCTATTGGAGAACCAGGTACTCAATTAACATTAAGAACTTTTCATACTGGTGGTGTTTTTACAGGTGATATTGCAGAACATGTACGAGCGCCTTTTAATGGAATTATTCAATTTGATATAGATTCAGTTTATCCTACACGTACTCGCCATGGACATCCTGCATGGATATCTAATAATAATTTATCTGTTCTTATTAAAAGTAAAAAAAAATTACATAATTTAGTTATTCCACCACAAAGTTTGCTTTTAGTTCAAAATAATCAATATGTTGAATCAAAACAAGTTGTTGCAGAAGTTCGTGCTAAAACATCTCCTTTTAAAGAAAAAGTTAAAAAATACATTTATTCAAATTTATCTGGAGAAATGCATTGGAGTGCAAAAGTTCAACATAAACCTGAATATATACATAGTAATGTGCATCTTTTATGTAGAACGGGGCATATATGGATATTAGCAGGAATTTTTGACAAATCAAATAACTTTTCATTTATATTTTATCGCAATCAGGATAAATTAAATAATAAACTGCCTTTAGTAAATCAAAAATTAAATTATTCTAAAATTAAAAATAATTTTTTAAATAATTTTTGGAATTTTATTTATTCTAGTATTATTTTATATACTTATAAATTTTCCGGAATTAAAAAAAAAATTCTTTTTTTTTTTAAAAATAGAAAAAATGAATATGAAGACAAGTCTTTATTTCAATTTATACTTAAACTTCCAAAAAATGGTATTTTAAAAAAAAACGACATTTTTGCTATTTTTAATGATCCAAAATATAAAATAAAAAATTCAGGAATTATAAAATATGGTAATATAAAAGTTGATTTGATTAATAAAAAAAATGATATTTTTGAAGATCAAAAAATCAAAGATATTAGACCAAGATATAAAATAATAAAAGAAGGTACTTTTTTCTTTCTTCCCGAAGAAGTTTATATTTTGGATCAATCTCTTTTTACTTCTATTTTAGTAAAAAACAATAGCTTTATTAAAGCAGGTACAAAAATAACAGCTACTATTACTAGTAAAATAACGGGTTTTGTTAAAATAAAAAAAAAATATAATAATTTTAAAATAAAAATAATACCTGGAAGTATATATTATCCAAAAGAAAAACAAAAAAATTTTAAACAAAATGGTATTTTAATACCACCCGGAAAAAAAATTTTTGAACAATTTCGAGCTAAAAATTGGATTTATCTTGAATGGATTGTACTTTCGAAAAATAATGCTTTTTTTTTAATTAGACCTGCAATAAAATATAAAATAACGGCTAATGATAACGAATTAACTTTGCCAATACCTTTTTTTTTAGATTTATTAAAAGAACAACACACAGTTAAAATTAAAACTGTTAAATACATTTTTTACCAAGATGGTGAAGAAGTTGAGATATTTAATAATAATAATATGCAACTAATTCAAAGTTGTTTAATATTAAATTGGGAAACACAAATATGTATAAAAGAAGCTCATATTTCGTTTGTAAAAATACGCGTTAATAAAATTATTAAATTTTTTTTTCAAATTAGTTTAATAGATTATTTTAATCTTAACAATAAAACAAATAAACAAAATATTATTTTAAAATGTCTTTTTAACAAAAAAAAATATATTATTAATAAAAAAACTAATGAAAAAAATTTATTATTTAATAAAAGTTGGGGTATTGTTCGCACTCCTTTAAAAAAAAAAATAGAAAAAGGATTTTTTCTTGTTTTATCTCCATCTAATTTATTTCAAACTATTTTAATTGATAAAACGGAAAAAAATATAAAAGTAGAAAATAACATAGAAAAATTTTTTAGTTATGAATCAAAAAAAATAATTAAAGAGTTTAATATAAAAAAAAAAAAATTTATAGAATTTTTAGGATTTTTAGGTCATTCCCAAAATATTACAAAAATTTGTCAACCTCTTTCTTGTATAAAATATAACAATAAATTAATACCAATTCATTTTTCACTTATTGATAATTTGAAAAGAAAAAAAAAAATAACTAAATGGTATTTTTTAGATGAAAATAAAAAAACTCATAAATTTGTTTTAACTAAAAATATTATTTTTAATTTATTAACTTGGTCTTTTTCTTTATTATTTTTGTCAAAAAAAAAAACTCACTTATTTAATCTTGGACATTTTTTTTGTGATGGTTTTTTTATTTTAGAATATCCACCCTTTTACGAATCAGGTCAAATTGTAACAATTTATGAAGATTTTTCCACAGTAGTTAGATTAGCTAAACCTTATTTAGCAACTGGCGGAGCTACAATTCATAATAATTATGGTGAAATTGTTAAAGAAGGAGATACATTAATAACTTTAGTGTATGAAAGATTAAAATCTGGAGATATTATTCAAGGACTTCCTAAAGTTGAGCAATTATTAGAAGCTCGCCCAATAAATTCTGTTTTTATTAATTTAGAAAAAGGTTTTGAAGATTGGAATAAAGATATGACAAATTTTTTTGGAAATTTATGGGGTTACTTTTTAAGTGCTCGAATTAGTATGGAACAGAGTCAATTAAATTTAGTTGATCAAATTCAAAAAGTTTATCGATCTCAAGGAGTACAAATTTCAAATAAACATATTGAAATTATTGTACGTCAAATGACATCTAAAGTTCTTACTTTAGAAGATGGCATAAGTAATGGCTTTTTACCTGGAGAATTAATTGAATTTGCAAAAGCTAAACGAATGAATCGTGCTTTAGACGAAGTAATTCCTTATAAACCAGTATTATTGGGTATAACTAAAGCTTCTCTTAATACTCAAAGTTTTATATCAGAAGCTAGTTTTCAAGAAACTACTCGAGTATTAGCAAAAGCGGCTTTACGCGGTCGAATTGATTGGTTAAAAGGTTTAAAAGAAAATGTTATTCTTGGTGGAATAGTTCCTGCAGGTACTGGATGTCAAGAAGTTATTTGGCAAATCACTTTAGAAAAAAAAAAAAATATTTTATTAAAAAAAAATAAAATGAAATTATTTTATAATAAAGTAAAAGATATTTTTTTATATGAAAAATTTAGTATTTCTTTCACTTCAGAAAACATTCATAAAAAACTAAAACAATAATTTTTTGAAATAAATAGAAATAAATAAAATCAATTAAATTATTTGAAAAGTTTTAAATAATTTAAAAAATAAAAGTAAAATTACAAAAAAATTTGAAAAATGTATTAATTTTAGTCTAAATCTAAAAACTAAGTTAGACTTTTTTAATTTTGAATAAAAAAAATATAAATGAAACAAAAATCCTGGAATATTAATTTAGAAGAAATGATGGAAGCAGGGGTACACTTTGGTCATCAAGCTCGAAAATGGAATCCTAAAATGGCATCTTATATTTTCACCGAGCGTAAAGGTATTCATATTTTAAATCTTACTCAAACAGCTCGCTTTTTATCAGAAGCTTGTGATTTAATAGCTAATGCATCAAGTAAAGGAAAACAGTTTTTAATTGTAGGTACAAAATATCAAGCAGCGGATTTAGTAGCATCGGCTTCTATAAAAGCTCGATGTCATTACGTAAATCAAAAATGGCTTGGTGGAATGTTAACTAATTGGTCTACTATAGAAAAACGTCTTCAAAAATTTAAAGAATTAGAAAATAAAGAAAAAAATGGATTATTTAATCAACTTCCTAGAAAAGAAGCCGCAAATTTAAAACGACAATTAACTCAGCTTCAAAAATATTTAGAGGGAATTAAATATATGACAAGTTTACCAGATATTGTAATAATAATAGATCAGCAAAAAGAAATGACAGCTATTCAAGAATGTATAACTTTAGGTATTCCAACAATTTGTTTAGTTGATACAGATTGTGATCCGGATCTAACAGATATCCCAATTCCAGCAAATGATGATGCTAGAGCTTCTATTCGATGGATTTTAAATAAGTTAACATTAGCTATTAGTGAGGGTCGTTATAATTCGATAAAAATATAATAATTTTATTAGTAATGTAATAATTTTCTTAGTAAAAAATAATTTTATTTTATTATTAGTTACTATTTTAAAACTTAAAAATATATTACAATAAAAATAAATATTTTATTGTAATAAATATGTTATAACGTAATAACAAAAAAGTTAAAACAATAAAACATTTAAAGAATGGAATTGTTTATAAAATTCATTTCTATTTTTCATAGTTAATCTTTAGAAGGAGTAATATGCATACTGCACAATTTTCCATTAGCACACTTAATAATTTATATGAAATATCTGGTGTGGAAGTAGGTCAACACTTCTATTGGCAAATAGGCAGTTTTCAAGTTCACGCACAAGTACTTATAACTTCCTGGATTGTTATTGCTATTTTATTAAGTTTAGCTATTTTAGCAACACGTGATTTACAAACTATTCCAACGAGTGGGCAAAATTTTGTCGAATATGTTTTAGAATTTATTCGAGATTTAACTAGAACTCAAATAGGAGAGGAAGAATATCGACCTTGGGTTCCTTTTATAGGAACTATGTTTTTATTTATTTTTGTTTCAAATTGGTCAGGTGCTCTTCTTCCTTGGCGAGTTTTCGAATTACCTCATGGAGAACTAGCCGCGCCTACAAACGATATTAATACAACTGTTGCGTTAGCTTTATTAACCTCAGTAGCTTATTTTTATGCAGGTCTTCATAAAAAAGGTTTAAATTATTTTGGTAAATATATTCAACCAACTCCGGTACTTTTACCAATTAATATTTTAGAAGATTTTACAAAGCCCTTGTCATTAAGTTTTCGACTTTTTGGAAATATATTAGCTGATGAATTAGTAGTTGCTGTTCTTATTTCTTTAGTACCTTTAGTTATTCCTATACCGATGATGTTTTTAGGATTATTTACAAGTGCTATTCAAGCTTTAATATTTGCAACTTTAGCTGCAGCTTATATAGGGGAATCATTAGAAGGTCATCATTAAACTCTAAAAAAAGTCAATATATTACATATATATAGATAGTTTTTTTTTTATAAAGTCTTTAAAAAAAAATATTTTGGTGATTTTTTTATTTAAATTAGAAATAAAAAAAAAAATTATAAGGTATAATAATAAGACAAAAATTAATAATTAATAAAATTTAATTTAAATTTCAAATAAAAATTATTTTTTAATTGTTATTTTATTTTATTTAATAACTTTAAAAATTTTCAATAAAAAATTAAAACATTTCAAATAAAGACTTTAATTTATTTTTTTAGTGATACTATCACTTTATTAAGAGACATCTTGAGTTATTAAACTGCTTAGTTTACTATTTTATTTATTAAGAATATAAATGAGCATAGAAAATCGGTTTTTTTATAGGAACCTTTTTTTAATTTTGGTTAGAGGATATTATAATGAACCCCTTAATTTCTGCTGCGTCTGTTATTGCTGCTGGATTAGCTGTAGGTCTAGCTTCTATTGGACCTGGAATTGGTCAAGGCACTGCTGCGGGTCAAGCAGTAGAAGGTATTGCTAGACAACCAGAAGCAGAAGGTAAAATTCGAGGCACATTGCTATTAAGTTTAGCTTTTATGGAGGCTTTAACAATTTATGGATTAGTTGTAGCATTAGCCCTTTTATTTGCAAATCCTTTTGTTTAAATTTAAATGTTTTAAAAGTTTTATTTTGTTTACTTTAAATAATTTATTTCTAAGAAAAAAAATGGTTAACCATTTTTTTTCTTAGAAATAAATTATTTAAAGTAAACAAAACATATATAACTTTTTACTATTTAATAGTAAAAAAATTTTCTATGTTTTGTGTAAAACAAATAAACTATTTTTTAATTATATTGCTAATTAGACTTAAAACTAAATAAATAAGTCCCTGTCTATAACTAAAAATTCAAGTAATTTGAGTAAAAAAACTCTAAAAAACTTAGATAAACTATTAATGGGAGAGAAAATATGCAAAATATTCTTAATTTAGTTATTTCTTCAAATTATTGGCCTATTGCTGGTAATTTTGGTTTAAATACAAATCTTTTAGAAACAAATTTAATTAATTTAAGTGTAGTGCTTAGCTTATTAGTTTACTTTGGAAAGGGAGTGTGTGCGGGTTAAATATTTGAATAAAATTGCTGGAATAATCCAGTTACACTTTAATAAAATAAAAAGAAAGTGTATAATTCCGACGAATTACTTCTAAAAAAAAATTTAGAACAACTATAGCATTTCGTAAAATTAGTAACTTTTTTTTGTACTATTTTATTCGGAAATATTAAGAAAATGGTTAAAGCTAAAATGCTTGAAGTCTAAGCAATACTAGGGTTTTTCTTTCCCCTTAATGTATGTTTTTATATAAAAAAACATTTTTGGAGATTCATTTGATATATAACACTCATATCAAAGTAATTATTAAATTTATTTATTGAATAAATTGTTATTATCTCTCAAGACTAACCAGTTTTGGTTTTTTATGCTAAATTGACAACCTAAAAAACTTTAATATTAAGTTATTCAAAAAAGTAACCTTGCTGACAGTTAAAAAAAAAATAACTTTTGTCAGAAGAGCCCTAAATTTTTTTTTTTTTAAATAAAAAATATATAAAATTATTTGCAAAAATTTGAAAAAAAAATTAAAAGAGGCAGGCTCAGTTAAAAAACTAAGCGAGAAAGCCGAATGAATTGAAAAATTCATGTTCGGTTTGGGAAGAGATTATTAATTCGTAAAAATATTTGATAATTAATCTACTTTCATTAAACAATTTATTAAGTAATCGTAAACAAACTATTTTAAGTACAATTAATGATGCAGAAGAACGATATAATGAAGCAACTGATAAACTTAACCAAGCTCGAACTCGTCTAGAACGAGCAAAAATAAAAGCAGATGAAATTCGTGTAAATGGACTTTCTCAAATCGAAAGAGAAAAAAAAGAATTAATAAATGCTGCTGATGAAGATTCTAAACGATTAGAAGATTCTAAAAATGCTACTATTCGTTTTGAAGAACAAAGAACAATTGAACAAGTTCGACAACAAGTTTCGCGTCTTGCATTAGAACGAGCTTTAGAAGCTTTGAATAAATGTTTAAATAGCGAATTACATTCCCGCGTAATTGATTATCATATTGGTCTACTTAGAGCCATGGAAAGCACAAGTGATTAGCTTTCATTAGTTTTATTTTCTAAAAAATTATTAACGAACGCTAATGGTAAATATTCGACCTGATGAAATTAGCAGTATTATCCGTAAACAGATAGAAGATTATAGTCAAGAAGTAAAAGTTGTGAATGTTGGTACTGTACTTCAAGTAGGAGATGGTATTGCGCGTATTTATGGTCTTGATAAAGTAATGGCTGGTGAGTTAGTTGAATTTGAAGATCGTAGTATAGGTATTGCTTTAAATTTAGAATCCGATAATGTTGGTGTTGTACTAATGGGTGACGGCTTAACTATTCAAGAAGGTAGTTCTGTAAAAGCAACAGGAAAAATTGCTCAAATACCTGTAAGTGACGCTTACTTGGGTCGTGTTGTAAATGCTTTAGCTCAGCCTATTGATGGTAAAGGCCAAATATCAGCTTCGGAGTTTAGATTAATTGAATCTTCAGCTCCTGGTATTATTTCAAGACGCTCTGTATATGAGCCAATGCAAACAGGTCTTATTGCTATTGATTCTATGATCCCTATTGGTCGTGGCCAACGTGAATTAATTATTGGAGATCGACAAACTGGTAAAACAGCAGTAGCTACAGATACCATTTTAAATCAAAAAGGTCAAAATGTAATATGCGTTTATGTTGCTATTGGACAAAAAGCTTCTTCAGTAGCTCAGGTAGTTAATACTTTTGAAGAACGTGGTGCATTGGAGTATACAATTGTAGTAGCTGAAACAGCAAATTCTCCTGCTACTTTGCAATATCTTGCTCCTTATACAGGAGCCGCTTTGGCAGAATATTTTATGTATCGTAAACAACATACTTTAATAATTTATGATGATCTTTCTAAACAAGCGCAAGCATATAGACAAATGTCTCTTTTATTGAGAAGACCACCCGGTCGAGAAGCATATCCAGGTGATGTTTTTTATTTACATTCTCGTCTTTTAGAAAGAGCAGCTAAATTAAGTTCACAATTAGGTGAAGGAAGTATGACTGCTTTACCAATAGTAGAAACTCAAGCAGGGGACGTTTCAGCTTACATTCCTACCAATGTTATTTCAATTACTGATGGACAAATATTTTTATCAGCAGATTTATTTAATGCCGGAATTCGTCCTGCAATTAATGTAGGTATTTCTGTATCTAGAGTAGGTTCTGCAGCTCAAATTAAAGCTATGAAACAAGTAGCTGGAAAATTAAAATTAGAACTAGCTCAATTTGCTGAATTAGAAGCATTTGCACAATTTGCATCCGATCTTGATAAAGCTACTCAAAACCAATTAGCAAGAGGTCAAAGATTACGTGAATTACTTAAACAATCGCAGTCTTCTCCTTTAGCTGTGGAAGAACAAGTAGCTACTATTTATACTGGAGTAAATGGATATTTAGATTTACTAGAAGTTGATCAAGTAAAAAAATTTCTTGTTCAATTGCGTGAATATTTAATGACTAATAAACCTCAATTTGCTGAAATTGTACGTTCTACCAAAATTTTTACAGAACAAGCTGAAAATATTTTAAAAGAAGCTATTAAAGAGCATACTGAACTTTTTTTACTTCAAGAAGAAAAATAAAAACATAAGTCTTTAAAATAAAAAGAAAAAGCCAAAAATTTTTGGCTTTTTCTTTTTATTTTAATATAAAAAAACTAAGTTTTTACTTTTAAATTTTTTTATACTTTTTTTTTTTTATTATATTACGTCCAATAGGATTTGAACCTATACTGAAGGTTTAGAAGACCTCTGTCCTATCCATTAGACGATGGACGCTTTTTTTAGTAAAAATAAATAATAATTTTTACTAAAAAAAGTGAAAGGCGGGTAGCGGGAATCGAACCCGCATCATTAGCTTGGAAGGCTAAGGGTTATAGTCGGCACTTTTATTTCATTAGTACCTCTATTTCAAAACCGAACATGAAATTTTAATCTCATACGGCTCCTTTATGGACTATAAAAAAATTTTATTATGTTAAAATAAATCCATACCATCTATGTTAGTTTTTTATTAAATAACTTTGTAGATGATCCTGTTACAAATTCTTAATAAAAATTTATAATTACTTCGTTTTTTATTTCTATTTAAAAAAATCGTTAGGAAAATATTTTTTACCGAGCTTTCTCAATAGAAATATTAATAAATTTAGTAAACTAAATTTATTATTTTAGGCTAAATTGCTTTAATTTATTTGTTTTTATTCAATCAAAGATTTAGTTACGAAAAAAAATATTTTGGGTTTCTATCCATAGATTTTTTGCTGAAAAAAATTATAATTTCAAAAAAATTCCGCGTTGCTTTTTTTTAATTTGTATTATTGCAGGAATTATGCTTTTTTTTTAGGAAAGATTTAGAATCTTTTTAGAAATAAAGTTATTGATCAAAAATTTATTTAAAAAAATTTGAAGACCCCTTAATTACATTTAAGTTAATTATAGAACGAATCACACTTTTACCACTAAACTATACCCGCTATGAAATTATTATACCATAGTTTTTTGTTTTTTGTTCAAATTTTTTTTTATTTTTAATAATTTATGATTTAAACTCTATCTCCGGAAAGAAAAGAACTTTTTTTAAGTATTTTCTTTCCGGAGATAGAGTTTAAATCATAAATTACCTTTACGTGCTGCTAATAAAGCAATTACTAAAGGGCCCGAGCCAACTATTAAAGCCAAAGCAGTAAGCTGTGCAATAATCTCTAAATTCATTCTGGTTTAACCTCTATGTTTTTAAATTAATTTTATGAAATAAAAAAATATCTATAGCAATATAGAATTAAGATCAGTACAATAATAAAGAGTCTATTCATTAAAATTTTTTTTTAGTTAATAAACTTTTATTAATTAACAAATTATAATAATTTGAAAATTAATATAAAATTTTTGAATGAATTTGTGATTTATATTATAAATTATTAGGAGAGAAAAAAATGACATCAATTTCAGACAGTCAAATTATTGTAGCTCTTGTTAGTGCTTTTATAACAGGTATTTTGGCTCTAAGGTTAGGTAAAAATTTATATCAGTAATTTTATTAATTTTTTATTTGTTTATAACAAGGGTAACCTGGCCAGTACCACTACCTGGCTAGGTCCAAAGAAATAAAATGAAAATGTAATTGAGTTTAAAAATTTTGTATTTGTATTTTACTAAAAAAAATTTATATTTTATTTTATATGCATATATAAAATATATATACAAATAAAATATATACATAATCTAATATTATTATTGTATAGACTTCTACTTCTACAACATGTTATGATTTTTTGACTGGAGAGATGGCCGAGTGGTTTAAAGCGATGGATTGCTAATCCGTTGTACATTTTTTTGTACCGAGGGTTCGAATCCCTCTCTCTCCTTTAAATCAAAAAAACTTTATAAAAGTTAAAAAAAAAATAATAAATATTTATTTATAATTTATTATTTTTTTTAATGGTCTTTTATGTATAAAAAATTATTCTTTACGTCCAGGATTACGACCAGGATCATTTGATAAAAATCCAAAAACAAAAAGAGAAACAAAGAAAATAACTACTGTATAAACAAACAGTTTAAGAGTAAGCATAACGAATCTCCGAGATCATTACTAGAAATAGAATAGAATAGATTATAAATTGAAATCATGGAGAAAAAAGGATTTGAACTTCTGTTAACATAAATAAAAAATAAAGAAAACTAAAATAATTTAAAAATAAATGCAATTAACCGCTCTGCCATTTCTCTAACAAATAGAAAAAATTAATTTAAATTATTGAATAAAAAGAAAAGTGAACAAATTAATTTACAATTATTTAAATTTTTTATAACGAACTTAGAATAAATAAAGAAAAAATTATTAAAATATTTTATATTTATATACAAACAAATATAAATATCTAAAAAAATATATGTATTATACATATTGAAGGCGAAAGTGAAAAAAATCACCTCCGCCCTATAAGATAAAAAGAAAAAACCAATACAAAAACTTAAATTCTGAAAATGAAAAAAAAAAAAATTATCTAAAACTTACAGAAGCTTGCCAAACAAAAGCTAAAAGGAAAAAAAATACAGGAATAATTGGCATCACATCTACAATTGGATCAAAAATAGCATAAGCTTCAGGTAATTTAGCTAAAATGATACCATTCAAATGAAACGCATTATCTAAATAAATATTAAATATAGCTAGCATTTTTATGTTCTCCAATAAAATTTATTATAATAATTTTAATAAAAAATGAAAAAAAAAATTTTTCATTAGTTAATAAAAAAAGCTCTTCGGTATATCTTACTATAGGTTTTATTAGTGTCAAAGAGGTTAAATATTTAGTTGTGTTATTTTGTCAATTGCTTTGTTTGTCTTTTTATATTATTTAATGATAAAAAGACAAACAAAGCAATTGACAAAATAACAATATTAATCTTTACTAACATTGTTTATTTATGGGGCGTGGCCAAGTGGTAAGGCAGCAGGTTTTGATCCTGTTATTCGGAGGTTCGAATCCTTCCGTCCCAGATTAATTATTTCTCATAAATATAAAAAAAGTTAAAATGAAATATTAAAAAATTTTTTTTATTATTAATAATTCATAATATATTGTATTAGAAATACCTTGCTATGACAATTACATAAATATGGCAAGGGATATTTCTATAGTGTAAAATAAAAAAAAAGATTATATTATTATTTATTTAAATTTATAAAGAGACTATATTTATGAAATTAGCTTATTGGATGTATGCTGGACCTGCTCATATTGGAACTCTCCGTGTAGCTAGTTCTTTTAAAAATGTTCATGCTATTATGCATGCTCCTTTAGGAGACGATTATTTTAATGTAATGCGTTCAATGTTAGAAAGAGAGAGAGATTTTACTCCTGTAACTGCTAGTATAGTAGATCGTCATGTATTAGCACGTGGATCTCAAGAAAAAGTAGTCGATAATATAACTCGAAAAGATAAAGAAGAACGCCCAGATTTAATTGTATTAACACCTACATGCACTTCTAGTATTTTACAAGAAGATTTACAAAATTTTGTTGATAGAGCTTCTATTATTTCAAACTCAGATGTTATTTTAGCTGATGTAAATCATTATCGAGTTAATGAGCTTCAAGCTGCAGATAGAACTTTAGAGCAAGTAGTTCGTTATTATTTAGAAAAAGCTCGCAGACAAGGAACATTAGATCAATCTATCACAAAAGAACCTTCAGCAAATATTATTGGAATTTTTACATTAGGTTTTCACAATCAACATGATTGTCGTGAATTAAAACGTCTGTTACAAGATTTAAATATTAAAGTTAATAAAGTAATTCCTGAAGGAGGTTCTGTAAAAGATCTTCAAAACTTGCCAAAAGCTTGGTTTAATTTAGTTCCATATCGAGAAGTAGGCTTAATGACTGCTATTTATTTAGAAAAAAATTTTGGAATGCCTTATATATCTATTACACCAATGGGAATTGTAGATACAGCTGAATGTATTCGACAAATGCAAAAACATGTTAATAATTTGGTTTCTAATAAAAGTTTTAATTATGAATTTTATATTGATCAGCAAACAAGATTTGTTTCGCAAGCCGCTTGGTTTTCACGATCGATTGATTGTCAAAATTTAACGGGAAAAAAAGCCGTTGTTTTTGGTGATGCAACTCATGCCGCTTCTATAACTAAAATTCTTGCTAGAGAAATGGGAATTCGTGTTAGTTGCACCGGTACTTATTGTAAACATGATGCAGAATGGTTTAAAGAACAAGTTCAAGGATTTTGTGATGAAATATTGATTACAGATGATCATACTGAAGTAGGTGATATGATTGCTCGGATAGAACCATCAGCAATATTTGGCACTCAAATGGAACGTCATATTGGTAAACGTCTTGATATTCCCTGTGGAGTTATTTCTTCACCAGTTCATATTCAAAATTTTCCGTTGGGATACCGCCCTTTTTTAGGCTATGAAGGTACTAATCAAATAGCTGATTTAGTTTATAATTCGTTTACTTTAGGTATGGAAGATCATCTTTTAGAAATTTTTGGTGGTCATGATACAAAAGAAGCAATTACAAAATCTTTATCAACAGAGACTGATTTAACTTGGAATTATGAAAGTCAATTAGAATTAAATAAAATACCTGGATTTGTTAGAGGTAAAATTAAAAGAAATACTGAAAAATTTGCACGCCAAAATAATATTACAAATATTACTGTTGAAATAATGTATGCAGCTAAAGAAGCTTTAAGTGCTTAAAAAAAATTATTTATTATTTTAAAAATAATTTTTAAAATAAATGAAAAAAAAAATATATATATATTTTTTTTTGTTATAACAAAATTTTAATAAAATAAAAAAAAAATTATAATATAAAAAATAAAATATAACAATTTTTTTTTTTAAATAAAAAAAAAACATATATATATATATATATACAAAATAAATCAATTTATCTTTTTTTTCTTTTATATCATAGTAAAGTATTTATCAAATTATTCTAGTTAATGCTTATTTTGAAAAAAAAATTAAAAAAATATTGAAACAAATTTAATTTAAATTTTAGGAGAAATTTATGAGTCCTTTTTTTTGTTTTATCCAATTTTTGTTTTATTATCCATTTTTTTTTTTTTTCTTATATATTTATTTAATTTTTTTTTATTCCAATGAAAAACACAGTTAATATTACCAATATTTTTTCAGTTTTTTCAAATTATTTAAAGAATAAATTTAATTTTAATAAATAATAATTTAAAACGATAAGCTTTTTTCTTTTTGATTTTAAAATCAAAAAGAAAAAAGCTTATCGTTTTAATAAAAAAAACAATAGGATCAAAATTGAAAATAAATAAATTTTTTTTATATAATATTGACAAAACTAATTTACTAACATATAATCATATTGATATTTCTTAATATTTGTTAATTCTATTAAATTTTTATATTATAAAAAAAATAAACTTATTTAATATTTATAATATTTTTTATTTTTTAAAAAATTTTATTTTTTTAATTAAAAAAAGGGTTGCTAACTCAATGGTAGAGTACTCGGCTTTTAAGTGCGACTAAGGAATTTTATACATTTAGATGAAAAACTAAATTCATCCAAGCCATTGACAAGGGCTTGCAAGACTACGACTAATCTTAAAAAGAAATTTATTGGAAAAAATAGCATGTCGTTTTTTGTATTTTTTTTATTTTTAAGTCAGAAAAATTAATGGATAAAGCTGAATTGCTTAAATCAAAAGTAAAACCAGAAGAACGAGCTTCTATTCAAAAAAAATTATTTTGAATTCTTTTTATTAATTAAAAAGTTAAAATAAAATTAACAGTCAATATAAAAGAGGTTTAGTCTTATATTTAAAGAAATAATTAATATAAGACTATTTTTACTAAAAATGAATCCTAAATATTAAAAAAAAATGTAAATCAATCACCAGTGTGCTGACTAAACTAAAAAAATTTAAGTCAGGAGAACAATCAAAAATTTTACTAACTAAATTAATAAATAAAATTAATTTACTTTTTTAAATAAAAACTTAGTTAGTTTTATTTGACTAGATTGTATTATGTATTGTTTTATCTTTTAAGAGGTTGATAATATGGGAAACGTAGCTAAAGTTTTATCCGAAATTGAAAAGCTAAAAAAAAATTAAAAAAAAATTGTATGCCAACAACGTTTTTTATATCCACTTTTATTTCAAGATGATCTTTATGCAATTGTGTATAATTGTTCTTTAAATAAAATTAATTTAAAAAAAATAGAAAATTCTAATTTAAACGAACAATTTAGTTTTTTAACATTAAAACGTTTAATTAAAAGAGTACGTCAAAAATATATAGGAAAATTAAAAAAAAATTATAATAAAATTTTTGATATTAATTGTAATACCTATTTTTATTCGAAAGCACTTCAAGAAGGATTTGCAATAATTTTAGAAATTTTTTTTTCTATACAATTAGAAAAAACTTTTATAAAAGAATTTAACAAAAGGACTAGTTATTACTCTATTCACTCCGTATTTCCTTTTATAGAAGACACTTTTTCGCACTCTAATTCTATATTAAATACAAAACTACCTTATTTTATTCATCCAGAACTTCTAACTCGAATTCTTCGTCGACGTATACAAGACACTTCTTTTTTACATATATTACGATTAATATTTTATAAAAATAAAAAATTAATTACTTTAAATAAAAATGCGTTTTTTTCTCAAAAAGAAATAACTAGATTATCCATATTTTTGTGGCATTCTTACATTTGTGAATTAGAATTTTTTTTAGTTAATCAATGGAAAACTTTCAATTATTTTAAATCACGGCTATATTTAAATTTATTAAATCAACAAAATTGCATTAAAAAAATTCAACATATTATTAATGATTCTTTATCTATGAAATTACCATCTTTTTTTTACAAAAAAAAAGCATCCTTTCATTATGTAAGATATGATAATAATTATATTTTAGCAATAAAAGCTTCTAGTTATTTAACAGAAAATTTGAGTTTTTTTTTTTTTAAATTTTGGTATTATTATTTTTATTATTCATTTAAGCCTTTTAGAATAAAAACAAAAAAATTATCTAAAAACTGCTTTTCTTTTTTAGGATATCTTTTTAGTATTCAAACAAAAAATATTTTAGTTGAAATTAAAATGCTAAGTAATTTAAAAAAAAGTTATATTATAAAAAAAGAACTTTACTCTATTACTCCAATATCATTTTTAATTCAATTGTTAGCTAAAGAAAAATTTTGTGATATTTTAGGACATCCAATAAGTAAATTAGTTTGGACTACTTTAACAGACGACGAAATTTTTAATCGTTTCGATCAAATTTGGAGAAACTTTTTTTATTACTACAGTGGATGCAAAAGTAAAAAAAACTTGTATCAAGTACAATATATACTTCGATTTTCTTGTGCTAAAACATTAGCTTGCAAACATAAAAGTACCATACGTTATGTTTGGAAAAAGCATGGTTCGAATTTTTTCGCAAAATCTTTTTTTTTTAAAAAACAAGAATTAATTAGTTTAAACTTTTTTAAATTATATCCATCTATAAAAAAAATTTGGTATCTTGATATTGTTCAAATAAATTCTTTAGCCAAATTGTTGCAAGAAAGAAATATTAACAGTAGATAAAAAAATTCAAATTTATTACGTAAAGTCTAACTTAACAATAATAAAAACAATAATATAGTGCTCATATTAATCTCGAAAAAGATAAAAAAATACATAGAGAAAGCCGTGTGCAATAAAAGTTGCAAGCACGGTTTGGGAAGAGGTGAATTTTTTTATTTACAAAATAAAAATTCATCCACTTTCATCCGACGAGTTCCGGGTTCGAGCCCCGGGCAACCCATTTTAATTCTATTCATTTTTTTTGTCTAGAAAAATTTATACTATATTATAAAAAAAAATCCTAATTTTATTTAAAAAATTAAACTATTTATTTTTTTATAAAAAAATAAATAGTTTAATTTTAAAGATCAGTTGACATAATAATATATTTTGTGTAATACTATAAATTAACAAGTTTTTATACTTGGGTAACTTATTATTATTATTTTACAAACTAAGTTTTACCATGACTGCAACTTTAGAAAGACGCGAAAGCGCAAGCTTATGGGGTCGCTTCTGCGACTGGGTTACTAGCACTGAAAACCGCCTTTACATCGGATGGTTTGGTGTATTAATGATCCCTACTTTATTAACTGCAACCTCTGTATTCATTATTGCTTTCATCGCAGCTCCTCCTGTAGATATTGATGGTATTCGTGAACCTGTTTCTGGTTCTCTTCTTTACGGAAACAACATCATTTCTGGTGCTATCATTCCTACTTCTGCAGCTATCGGTTTGCACTTCTACCCAATTTGGGAAGCTGCTTCCGTTGATGAATGGCTATACAATGGTGGTCCTTATGAACTAATCGTTCTTCACTTCTTACTTGGTGTAGCTTGCTACATGGGTCGTGAATGGGAACTTAGCTTCCGTTTAGGTATGCGTCCTTGGATCGCTGTTGCATATTCAGCTCCTGTTGCGGCTGCTACTGCTGTTTTTTTGATCTACCCAATTGGTCAAGGAAGCTTCTCTGACGGTATGCCTTTAGGAATCTCTGGTACTTTTAACTTTATGATTGTGTTCCAAGCTGAACACAACATCCTTATGCACCCATTTCACATGCTTGGTGTAGCTGGCGTATTCGGCGGCTCTCTATTTAGTGCTATGCATGGTTCCTTGGTAACTTCAAGTTTAATCCGAGAAACTACTGAGAATGAGTCTGCTAACGCAGGTTACAAGTTTGGTCAAGAAGAAGAAACTTACAACATTGTAGCTGCTCATGGTTACTTTGGTAGACTTATTTTTCAATATGCTAGCTTTAACAACTCTCGTTCTTTACACTTCTTTTTAGCTGCTTGGCCTGTAGTAGGTATCTGGTTTACTGCATTGGGTATCAGCACTATGGCTTTCAACTTAAATGGTTTCAACTTCAACCAATCAGTTGTTGACAGTCAAGGTCGTGTAATTAACACTTGGGCTGACATTATCAACCGTGCTAACCTTGGTATGGAAGTTATGCATGAACGTAATGCTCACAACTTCCCTCTAGATTTAGCTTCTGTTGAAGCTCCTTCTGTAAACGGTTAATATTTTAGTTATATTTTTCTAAAATAAATTTATCTAAAATAGGATAACAACTCGAAAAACAATGATCTTAGGGCTTAAAGTCCTAAGATCATTGTTTTTTTATAATTCAATTTTAATAAGGGCGGACGTGGCCAAGTGGATTAAGGCAGTGGATTGTGGATCCACCATGCGCGGGTTCAATTCCCGTCGTTCGCCCATTTTGAATAAAATTTAAACAAATAAAGTTTTACTATTAGTAAATAAAAAAAATTTACTAATAAAAAAAAAAGGTTTTCTTTAATATTTATTATTTTTATTAGTTGACGAAAGCTTTTGTTTATGTCATTATAAGTAAAATAACATAAATATATTAAATGAAATAAAAAATAATAAAAAATATCAAATTTTAGTTTTAGTTAGAATACTAACTAATTTTTTTATTTATAAAAAAAATTATGGCAAAATTTAAAAAATTTTATTATTTTTTTTCTAAAAAAAAAATAGTAAAAAAATTTAATTTTTAAAGTTATTTAATGGAAATTTCCATATAAAAAATCTATTTATTATAAAGTTTTATCTAACTGCTGTAAAAAAAATGAAACAAGAATTATCAAACAACAAATACTTATATAAAAGATTAAATTTAGAAAAAATAAAAAATCCTCAATATTTTTTGAAGTTATGGGCAGAATCAAATTTAGTCAAATTTTTAATTAGACTTTTTTTTAATAAAGAAAATTTTGTTAAACTTTTTGATTTTCGAATTATTAGTTCCTTAATTTTACGTGATTTATATAGTTCAAAAATTAATAAAAGTTCCATATTAAATAGTTTTTTATTAGTTATACTATCAATTATTTTATATCGTTTAAATAACAAAACTATTATTGAAAAAAAATATTTAAATTTAGTTAAAATAGTTTATGGACATATTAATTATTATAAATATAAAGAAAAAAGATTAGGGGAAGCTTTTGATAAAAAAAATATTTCTATTTTTACGTATTATGCTTTTTCCAAAAGTTTAGATTTAAAAAAAAATATATATATATATTCAATTGTTAATGCAAATTTGAAAAAAAACAATAAAAATTTAATTGAAAACTCAGAATGGTGGAAATTTTGTATTATAAAAGAAATTTTACCTAGTTGGAAAGTGTCTTCCAGTTCTATAAAAAAAATTAATAATTTATTAAAAAAAAAAAATACAGATGATTTAAAACATTTTTTTGAATTTTATATGGATAATATATTTTATCAAAATGATGATTGGGAAAATAAAATTAATCCTCTTTTTTGTAAAAATTTAAATAAATTTGAAAAATTAATAAAAAATACTTTAATTTTTCAAATATTTTTTGCTTTCTGTGAAAAATTAATTTTTGAAATAGAAAGTCCTTTAAAATCAAATAATTTAAATTCGGCAATTAAATTAGACAATAATCATATAGATAATAATCATAGTTTTTTTCCGATTGCTATATCTTATCCTTATTATGAAAAAGTAAATCCTAAGTTATTCTCTTTATTAAAAAAAAATGTAATTCAAAATTTAAAAATTTTAAATGAAAGTGATTTAAGTATTGTAAAATCTTATATTTTTATAAAAAAAAAAGGATGGCTTTTTTTCAAAAACTATGTTGAATTTTATATATGGCAATTATATAAAAAAAATTTGTTTCAATACGAAAATAATTTAAATAAAATTAGTACTAATAAAAATAAATTAAATATAAAATTATTAAAAAAAAAATATTTATATAATGAAAAAAAGAATTTGAAAATATATAAATCGTTTTCAGAAATTTCATATCAAATATCAAAATACATTTTATATAATGTAAAAAATTCTAATAAATTAACCAATAATTATAAAATAATTGATCAAATTTTTAAATTGAAAAGGATAAATAAAACTAAAATAAATAAAACTTTAAATTTAATTGAAACTAAATTCTTTCAGTCGAATAAAACATTGTTTAAAGATTTTTTATATAAAAAATCTTTAAACAATGAAGTCGTTAAAAAAGAAATTGCTTTAACAGTTTGGGATATACTTTTTTTTAACAAAAATAAAAAAAAAAAAAAATCAAATTTATTTTTTAATCCTTTTTCTAAAAATTATTCAGTAGTTTGGATAAAAAATTTATTTATAGAAAAAAAAATTTATATTATAAATAATTTTTTTATAAAAAAAAAAAAAAATCTAAAAGTTAATTCTAATTTTTTTTCAAATATTTTGTCTATCGATGAATTAAATATGGCCTTTTCTATTACTAAAAAATATAAAAATAATTTTAAAATAATAAAAAAACAACAAAATAAATTTTTTAGAAATTTTCTAAAATCAGATAATAATAGATTAATTTTTTTATGGGAAGTAAAAAAAAACAATAAAAATTTAAATTCTTTTATTTTTTTAGATTATGCTTTTAAAATTATTTCTAAAAAAAAATATAATAAAAATAAATTATTAAAAATAACAAACTCAAAATCATCTACAAATGTTTTTTATTTATTATGGTCTTTTTTTTCTAAATATATTAACATTGTTAATGTTAATAAAAATATTAAATATAATAAAATTTTATTATTTCAAATTAAAAATTTTGTAAATTTAGTTAATTTTTTAGATAAATTAGATTTATTAATAATTGGATATAATCTATTTAATAACAAAACAATTTATTATAATATTAATTATCAAATTATTAAAAATTATAAATTAAAAAAAAAATTATTTGTTATTCATTTTTTTCGAAAATTTTATAATAAATTTATAAATAATTATAAATTTACTGATAAGAATTTTTACAAAAATTCAATAGAGTTTTCAAATAATCTATTTTTAATTAATAAATTATTTTATAATAATAATAAAAATATCAATTTAAAAAATAGAAAAAAAAATAAAATTAATCAAAGTTTATTAAATTCTAAAAAAAAAGTAAAAAACAATTTTTATTGTAATACTATAAAAAAAAATATATATATTTATTGGAAATTTAATAAAAATATTTTAATTAATAAAAAAAATAAAAGCAAAAAAATATTAAATTTTTTTGTTGAAAAACAAAAAAATTTAAAACTTTTATCTAATAAAATAAATTCTGAAAATAAAAAAAATTCAATTATTAAATGGTCAAATAAGTTACATAAAAAAAATATTTATATATTTTTGAAGAATTTTTTACTTATTTGTCATACAGATTTAAAAAAAAAATTTAAATTATTTATTTTTTCTCAAAAAAGTAATTATATGAAAAAAAAAAATTTTGAATTATTTTTTTTAAATAAAAATAATTTACTAGAACAAGTAAAATTCAATATTTATTCTAAATTAAAAAAAAAAATTTATTTTGATAAAATAATAGTTGTTAAATTTTTTATTAATTATTTTAATAACAATAATAATCAAAATTACATAAAAATTTTTAATAACATTTTTTCTATTCCAATATCACAAAATCAAGAAATTTATTTTAATTCTTTTAAAATATCTAATAAAAATTTAATAAATTCTCAATTGTTTAAAATAAATACACTAAAATTATTAAACTTTTTATATTACTCTGATTTAAACTATAAAAAAAGATTACATATTTATTTAAAAAAAAATTAAAAAAATAATTTAACATATACCCAATTAATAAAAAATATACCTATAAAAATCGAAAAAAAGAAAAATTTGTCTATTATTCAATTAACTTCTTTTTTTAAAAAACAAAATCAAAATTCAAATATTAAATTACAAATATATAAAATTTTCTTATGTAACAATTTAAAGAATTTTAATTATAAAAAATTAATATTTTTATGTTGTTTTGATTTAAATAAATTGTTAAATTCATTAGTTAAATTTAATCCAATTTTTTGTGAAAAAAAAAATGTTTTAAAAAAAAATAATTTAGTAAAAAATATATATGGTCAAAAGCTTACAAAACAAAAAAATATTATTAATCAAACAACTTTTTTTGAAAATTATTTACTTTCTGAATTTTTTATACAAATTCAAAATGAAAATAATCAATTACTTAAATGGATTACTAAATTATTTATTATAAACTCTAATTCTAAAAAAAATTTAACAAATATTACTTTAAATAAAAAGAAAAATAATAAAAATTTGAATTATGAAAAAAACAAAATTATAGTCTCATCTTTTACAAAAGATTATAATAAATTAATTACAAAAAATAAAATATTTAAAACATCTAATTTTTCTGTAAAATGGATATTATTTGAAAAATATTTACCGTGGTTTTTTACTTTCAAAGTGTGGAAATATTTTCCAAAAATAATTTTAAATTCATTTTTAGAACTATTATTAAATATTAATGATCGATTTAGTTATATTTTACCAACAACTTTACAAAATATTAAAAAAAAATTAAATTATTTATTGAAAAATTTATTAGTTAAATTAAACAATAAATTTTTAGATAATTCTTTTGAAATTTGGAATTTACGATTATTAAAAGAAATTAATAAACAACATAAAAACACACAAATTAAATGGCCATGGTTTTTTTTTAATTTAGTAACTAAATGGGATAAACAATATATAGCAATTATAAGTTTTATGATTTTTAGCTATTTTATTTCTCAAAAATTTTTTTCTACTTTATCAGGTTCAGATTATTTTGAATTATGGGGATATTTTGAAATAATTAGATATTTAATAGATTCTTCACGCGGAATATATTTAGATAATTTAACCTATAATAATTCAATACAATTTATTAAATCAGAAAATTTATTAATCCATTTTTTTAAAAATTTGAAACATTATCTAAAAAACGCAAAATTTTATTTATTTACAAAAAAAAAAATAAACAAATTATTAATTAATAATAAAGGATTAGACCTTTCTCGCAGAGAACGAAAATTGTTAGTACAATCTCTAATAACTGATAAAAGCATTGATCAATACAGATCAAAATTTACTTCTAATATTAATTTTATAAGTTTTCAATTTGGTGATCAAATTGTAAAACAACAGAAATTAAAAAATTATTTAGAAAATTTAAGTGAAAATTATCAAAAAAGTTTGGTAAATTATCCATTTCAAAAATTTTATTTAGCAGAAAATTTAGTTTTTTTATCTTTTTGGCAAAAAACGACTTTTTTATATATACCAGAGCAAATTAATACATTAAAATCAATTTTTTATAAAAAATCTGTTCCACTTGAATTAAGACTTTTTTCTTCTAAAGGAATTTTATTAATTGGTTCGTTAGAAACTGGACGCTCTTATTTAGTAAAAAATATAGCAGCAAACTCTTTTGTTCCTTTATTAAAAATATCAATAAATAAACTTTTATATAATAAACCAGATATTTTAACTGAAAGTTGGATAAACATTTTAATGGAAAGTTTACGAAGATTAAATCTTATTTTAGAATTAGCAGAAAAGCTATCTCCTTGTATAATATGGATGCAAAATGTTCATGAACTTAATGTAAACCGATCGACTCAAAATGTGGAATCTGATCCAACTTTTTTACTTGGTATTTTCTTAAAGTATTTTCAAACTGCTTTTGGAAAAAAAGTTACTAATAATACAGTTATTATTGGGTCAACTCATCTTCCAAAAAAAGTAGATCCTGCTTTAATTTCTCCAAATAGGTTAGATAAATTAATCAATATTCGAATGGTTAATATTTTACAACGAGAAAAAAAAATTTCAATTTTATTACATAGTAAACATAGTAAATATTCTCATTCAAAAAATAAAAAGTCATGTATTAACGAGTTTGGATACAGAACTCTGGGTTATAATGCACGAGATTTATCAGGACTTATTAATGAAATTTTATTAATTAGTATTGCTCAAAATCAAAGTAGTATAGAAAAAAAAACTCTAAGATTAGCTTTTCATCGGCAAGCGTTAGGTTCTACATATATAAATAATAAAATAAATTTTACACAAAATTACGGAATACTTTTTTATAAAGTTGGGAAAGTTATTATACAAAATTTATTTATAAAAAACTCATCTAGAAATCCTTTATATTTTGGTAATGATTTATGGAAAAAAAAATTTTATTATTTATCTAAATGGTATTTAGAGCCTTCCATTTTTGAATCAACAATCAAAGAATTTACTATTTTACCTCATATATTAGGTTGTTTGGCCGGGTTAGCAGCCCAAGATTCCTGGTTTATACTAAAAAACAAACCGGATAATTTAATTTTACTTGATAAATCTGCTGAAAATGATTTTTATTTAGCTTGTGGTCTTTTGGAAAGTCTTTTAATAGAGTTTTCATGGGTAGAAATGTTTGAAAAAAAAAATACTAATAAAAAAAAAAGTTTCAATTTTCAATTTCAAACAAAAAATCCTTTATATATAATAAAAAAAGGACTTTTTTTGCTAATAAATCAAAATAAAAAAAATAAATCTTTTAATCAAACAATTCCTTATCAAAAAGAACTTTATCAATTAACTAGTAATATAACTTGGGCTCCTAAAATATCTCGTCTTAATTTTATTCGTACTAATTTATTCAATTGGACAAATAGACCTAATGAACTTGAAGTTACATATAATTTTGATTTTTCAAAAAAAAAAGAAAAAAAAAAATTTAATGACTCATCAGAAAATTCTCAGTTTTTTAAAATTATTCAACACAAAACGAAAGAGCAACTTCCTTATGAAAGAATTTTATCTCGAATAAGACGAAGAAATGTACAAGAATTGGAATTTCAATTAGAAGATATTTTATTGGAAGAGCGGTTTGTAATATTAGGATTTTCGCAATTATTTACGGAATATCAAATGGAATCTCAATTATCTGCTAAACCTATGATATTTGTTGGAGGACGGTTTCTTTGGGACCCTACTGGTTTATTATCTCAAAATTATCATTTTATTTTTTCACGTCAAAATTTATTTATAGATGAAGAAATGCTGAGAAGATTATATGTTACTTATGGAGCAAGAAGAGAACGCGAGAAGTCGCATTCAAGTCAAAAAATTAAACAATTTTTTCTTCGTCGTGGATATGGTCGAGATTCTATAAATAATTTTTCTATTAATTGGTGGAATCAATTACCTTTTATTGAAAAAAATAATGTTGAAACTTTTAAGCGTATTGAAGGAATTGGTGTTCAATTAAAACGTCCACAAGTATTTACTCCTGTATATTTATATCAACGTTGGTTAATTGAAAATCCTCGAGAAAATTTAACTCGTTTTGAGTTGTTGAATAATCAACAAAGATCGTTAAAACTAAATAAGTTAATATTTAATGATTCTTTTATTTATAATACTCTTTTAGAAATTTATCAATATTTATTAAATTTCTTTATTTTGCATCAAGTTTTATTGAATGAAATGACAAAAATATTATTAAAAAAAAAATGGCTTTTTCATAATGAAATTGAATATTTTATTAATATAATCAATAAAATAAACTAAAAATTACTTTATTTTATTAAATAATTACTAGTAAAACAAAATTTTGTTTTATTAGTAATTAATTTTAAAATATTTTATTATTAGATAAAGTAAAAAAATTAAATTAGCTTAATAACAAAAATGATTAAAATTATTTAACTTAGTTTAATTAAATATGTCGGGATTGACGGGACTCGAACCCGCAACTTCCGCCTTGACAGGGCGGTGCTCTAACCAATTGAACTACAATCCCTAAAAATATTGATATATTTATTATGTAGATTTAAAAAGCTTTATGTCAAATTATTAAAACTTTTTATAATCTTATTTTTTATAAAAAATAAGATTATAAAAAGTTTTAATAACTAAAAAAATAATAAATTGTGTAATATATAAAATTTTCATTTTTAAATTGAATAAAATTTGGGTCGAGCTGGATTTGAACCAGCGAAGGCATTGCCAGCGGATTTACAGTCCGTCCCCATTAACCGCTCGAGCATCGACCCAAAACAAATAAAAGATAAAAAATTTAAATTAATAAATTTTTTATCTTTTATTTGTTATTTAAGATTTTTGATGTAATATTAATATAATATTGAAGTATTTCAAATATTACAAATTTTTTTTGTAATACCCCCAGGGGAATTCGAATCCCCGTCGCCTCCTTGAAAGAGAGGTGTCCTAGGCCACTAGACGATGGGGGCTTAGTTCTCATATTTATGTTACTTAATTCTTTATTTACTGTCAATAGTTAATAGAATAGTATGCTTAATTTTTTAATTATAATTAATTAGAAAGATATTTTAATAAAACCTGAGTTGATAATTCTATCTTTTTTTTTCACAAAGTTTATTTATATATTATTTTTAATAACTTTTTAAATTAGCCCTTTTAACTCAGTGGTAGAGTAACGCCATGGTAAGGCGTAAGTCATCGGTTCAAATCCGATAAAGGGCTGAGATTATTTTTTAATAAATAAAAAAAAAATATATATACATATATATATTAATAATTTATATATTAATAATTTTCAATTTTTGTTAACTAAATCATTGTTTTTTTAAATATTATAACTAAATTTGATATAATATAATTAGTAGATATAATATATTTAATAAATTATTTATTTTTATAAAAAACATTTTAATATGTAAATAAATTTATTAGTAAATTTGAAGATTTTTATTTTAAATAAATTGGCTATTATTATAATAAACTTTATTAAAAAAAAAAAAATTTTGAGTTAGAGGGACATAATAAATAAAAAGAAAAGAAAAGTTTACCTACCTTCTCAAGCATATTTAATTGTGAAAATATTTTCATTTAAATATGAATTAAATTAAATATGTAATATAAAAAAAATATTTTAAAAAAATGTAGAAGGGTTTTTTACAAAAAATATAAATATTATTTAATTTTTATATTTTAGGTGCTTAAAAATGATTAAAATAGTTGAATAGGAGAATCACTATGACTATAGCCATTGGAAAGTCTTCCAAAGAACCAAAAGGTTTATTTGATAGTATGGATGACTGGCTACGAAGAGACCGTTTTGTATTTGTAGGTTGGTCTGGTCTATTACTTTTCCCATGTGCTTATTTTTCTTTAGGCGGATGGTTTACAGGTACAACTTTTGTTACTTCATGGTATACTCATGGATTGGCTAGTTCTTACTTAGAAGGGTGTAATTTTCTAACTGCTGCAGTTTCTACTCCTGCTAATAGTTTAGCGCATTCTTTATTACTATTATGGGGTCCTGAAGCACAAGGAGATTTTACTCGTTGGTGCCAATTAGGAGGTTTATGGACTTTTGTCGCTCTTCATGGTGCTTTTGCTTTAATAGGCTTTATGTTGCGCCAATTTGAGCTTGCTAGATCTGTGCAATTACGTCCTTATAATGCAATTGCGTTTTCTGGTCCAATTGCTGTTTTCGTTTCTGTATTTTTGATTTATCCGCTTGGTCAATCAGGTTGGTTTTTTGCACCTAGTTTTGGTGTAGCAGCAATTTTTCGATTTATTTTATTTTTTCAAGGTTTTCATAACTGGACTTTAAACCCATTTCATATGATGGGAGTTGCTGGAGTTTTAGGAGCTGCTCTTTTATGTGCTATTCATGGTGCAACTGTAGAAAATACGCTATTTGAAGATGGTGATGGTGCAAATACATTTCGTGCTTTTAATCCAACCCAATCTGAAGAAACTTATTCTATGGTTACAGCTAATCGTTTTTGGTCTCAAATCTTCGGTGTTGCATTTTCTAATAAACGCTGGTTGCATTTCTTTATGCTTTTTGTACCAGTAACTGGTTTATGGATGAGTGCTATTGGAGTAGTTGGATTGGCTTTAAATTTACGGGCTTATGACTTTGTTTCTCAGGAAATTCGTGCAGCGGAAGACCCTGAATTTGAAACTTTTTATACTAAAAATATCCTTCTAAATGAAGGTATTCGTGCTTGGATGGCAGCTCAAGATCAGCCTCATGAAAATCTTGTATTCCCAGAGGAGGTTCTACCCCGTGGAAACGCTCTTTAATGGAACTTTGTCTTTAGGTGGTCGTGATCAAGAAACCACTGGTTTTGCTTGGTGGGCTGGTAATGCTAGACTTATTAATTTATCTGGTAAATTACTTGGTGCTCACGTAGCTCATGCTGGATTAATCGTATTTTGGGCTGGAGCAATGAATCTTTTTGAAGTAGCTCATTTTGTACCAGAAAAACCTATGTATGAACAAGGATTAATTCTACTTCCTCATTTAGCTACCTTAGGGTGGGGAGTTGGTCCTGGCGGAGAAGTTATAGACACTTTTCCATATTTTGTATCTGGAGTACTTCACTTAATTTCCTCCGCAGTGTTAGGTTTTGGAGGTATTTATCATGCCCTTATTGGACCAGAAACTTTAGAAGAATCTTTTCCATTTTTTGGTTATGTTTGGAAAGACAAAAACAAAATGACTACTATTTTAGGTATTCATTTAATTCTATTAGGTGCTGGCGCTTTTCTTCTAGTATTTAAAGCTTTATATTTTGGAGGTGTATACGATACTTGGGCTCCTGGAGGAGGCGATGTAAGAAAAATTACAAATCTTACTCTTAGTCCTAATGTTATATTTGGTTATTTACTTAAATCACCTTTTGGTGGAGAAGGGTGGATTGTTAGTGTAGATAACTTAGAAGATATTATTGGAGGTCATGTTTGGTTAGGTTCTATCTGTATTTTTGGTGGAATTTGGCATATTTTGACAAAACCATTTGCATGGGCTCGTCGTGCTCTTGTTTGGTCTGGAGAAGCTTATTTGTCTTATAGCTTAGCAGCAATCTCTCTTTTTGGCTTTATTGCCTGTTGTTTTGTTTGGTTTAATAATACAGCTTATCCAAGTGAATTTTATGGTCCTACTGGACCAGAAGCATCTCAAGCACAAGCTTTTACTTTCTTAGTTAGAGATCAACGGCTTGGAGCTAACGTAGGTTCTGCTCAAGGACCTACTGGTTTAGGTAAATACCTTATGCGTTCTCCAACTGGGGAAATTATATTTGGAGGAGAAACCATGCGCTTTTGGGATCTTCGTGCTCCATGGTTAGAGCCTTTACGAGGCCCTAATGGGTTAGATTTAAGTAAATTAAAAAAAGATATTCAACCTTGGCAAGAACGACGTTCTGCAGAGTATATGACTCATGCTCCATTAGGTTCTTTAAATTCTGTAGGTGGCGTAGCTACTGAAATTAATGCAGTAAACTATGTTTCTCCACGAAGTTGGTTAGCTACTTCTCATTTTGTATTAGGATTTTTTTTCTTTATAGGTCATTTATGGCATGCGGGAAGAGCACGTGCTGCTGCAGCTGGATTTGAAAAAGGAATTGATCGTGATTTTGAGCCGGTTCTTTCTATGACACCTCTTAACTAATAATTAATAACTAAACAAAATTAAAATATAATTATTAATATTTCAAAATGGCTCGACTAAAAAAAGTCGAGTCATTTTTTTTAATACTCAATATTTTTTATAAAAAAAGGAGAGAGAGGGATTCGAACCCTCGATAGTTTTTAAAAACTATGCCGGTTTTCAAGACCGGAGCCATAAACCACTCGGCCATCTCTCCTAGTTTTTGAGTAAAAAAGGTAAGGTCATTAGTTATTTAATAATTAATAATAATCAAAGCTTATTTGACAACATTTTTATATAAATAAAAATTATATATTAAATTTCTAATTTAAGTAAAAAAATTATTTTTAATTTTTAGACTATTTATTGGCTTAGTAAGTAAATAATTACTAGAAAAGGATTAATGGTATAACTTATTTTATTTTTGAATTTGGAGAATAACAATCATGACTATTGCCTTCCAGTTGGCTGTATTTGCATTAATTGCTATTTCGTTTCTTTTAGTAATTGGTGTACCTGTCGTGCTTGCCTCTCCTGATGGTTGGTCAAGTAGTAAAAATGTTGTATTTTCAGGTGCTTCATTATGGGTGGGATTAGTTTTTTTAGTTGGTGTTCTTAATTCCTTTATATCTTAAGTTTTTTTCTTAATTAAAAAATTTAAAATAAAGTAGAATAAAAAATTTTAACTTCCCTCCCTTAGTAGACTTCATATTATAAGTTCTAAAAGGCATTTTATACAAGTGCTATGATTAAAATTTAAAATAAATATTTTTTACTGGGGAGGGCTTTTTTGTTATTAATTTTTTTTTTAATTAAACATTTAATTAAAAAAATTAATAAAGAATTGACTATATTAAAAAAAAATATATATATATATATGTATATGTTTATATGTGTGTAGCAAATTGCGAGTATAGTTTAATGGTAAAATTCCTCCTTGCCAAGGAGAATATGCGGGTTCGATTCCCGCTACCCGCCTTTCTCTTTAAATATTTTATTTATGATTATTATGATTTATTAATAAATCATTTACTAATAAAAACTCAAAGGAAAAAATAGTTTAAAGTTTTTATTTTCCTTTACCATTTTTAACATTTTAAATTTAATATAAAATTTATAAATTCTATACATTTAGCGGAGACGGGATTTGAACCCATGACCTCAAGGTTATGAGCCTTGCGAGCTACCAGGCTGCTCTACCCCGCGTTATAACATATTAGCATATTTTTAATTGATTAAACAGTTACTTTTTTTGTTTTTCATAAAACCCCCCAACTAAAATTTAAAATTAGGGGGGCTTTTTAATTGTAGTTTTTTCTCTCGTTTTCCTTGCATTTTTTTTACCAACTAGATTTTGTTACTCCAGGTAAAAAACATGAATGAGCCATTTCTCGTAACACATGCCTCGATAAGCCAAAATCACGATAATTTGCTCTGGGTCTTCCAGTTAAAAAACATCGACGATGAAGTCTTGTAGGTGCACTGTTACGCGGTAAAACTTGTAATTGTCTTTGAAATTCCCATTTTTCATCTAAAGATAAACTTTTTTTAATTTTGTATTTTATAGATTGACGAAAATTTTGATATTTTTTTTCTAATTTTTGTCTTTTTTTTTCCCTTTCAATAAGACTTTTTTTTGCCATGATTTTTTAATGATTAAATTATTTGTTTTGTAAAAAAAAATAAATGAAAAACTTTTTTTTTTATTTTACCTTTGCTATATTCTTTCATATATTGAATAAAATAGATTGTTGGTTTTAAAACCAACAATCTATTTTATTCAATATATTTTATTTATTTTATTTAAGAATTATTAACCAAATTTACCCGATGTAGAAGCAATTAGAAAAGCAGCATAAGTAAATATATAACCTACTGAAAAGTGAGCTAACCCAACTAATCGTGCTTGAACAATAGAAAGAGCTACTGGTTTATCTTTCCAACGAACTAAATTAGCTAAAGGTGTACGTTCATGAGCCCAAGCCAAAGTTTCAATAAGCTCTTGCCAATATCCACGCCAAGAAATTAGAAACATAAATCCAGTTGCCCAAACAAGATGTCCAAATAAAAACATCCATGCCCATACAGATAAACTGTTCATACCAAATGGATTATATCCATTAATAAGTTGGGAAGAATTTAGCCATAGATAATCTCTTAACCATCCCATCAAATATGTAGAAGACTCATTAAATTGAGCTACATTTCCTTGCCATAAAGTAATATGTTTCCAATGCCAATAAAAAGTAACCCATCCAATAGTATTTAACATCCAAAAAACAGCTAGGTAAAAAGCATCCCATGCTGAAATATCACAAGTACCACCTCGTCCTGGACCATCACAAGGAAAACTATAACCAAATTCTTTTTTGTCTGGCATTAATTTAGAGCCACGTGCATCTAAAGCACCTTTTACTAAAATTAATGTAGTTGTATGTAAACCTAAAGCGATAGCATGATGAACTAAAAAATCTCCAGGACCGATAGTTAAAAATAACGAATTGCTATTATTATTAATAGCGTCTAACCAACCTGGTAGCCATATACTTTGACCAGCATTAAAAGCTGGACTATCTGCTGACGATAAAAGTACATCAAAACCATACAAAGCTTTACCATGAGCAGATTGTATCCATTGAGCAAATACAGGTTCAATTAGAATTTGTTTTTCTGGAGTACCGAAAGCAAGCATAACATCATTGTGAACATAAAGCCCCAAAGTATGAAAGCCTAAAAATAAACTAGCCCAACTTAAATGTGATATAATTGCTTCTTTATGCTCTAGCATTCTTGCTAATACATTATCTTTATTTTGTTCTGGATTATAATCTCTTATAAAGAAAATAGCTCCGTGAGCAAAAGCACCTGTCATTATAAATCCAGCAATATATTGATGATGAGTATATAATGCAGCTTGTGTAGTAAAGTCTTGTGCTAAAAATGCATATGGAGGTAAAGAATACATATGCTGAGCTACTAAAGAAGTAATAACTCCTAAAGAAGCTAAAGCAAGACCTAGTTGAAAATGAAGAGAATTATTAATTGTATCATAAAGACCTTTATGTCCACGGCCCAAGCGACCTCCCGGCGGGGTATGTGCTTCTAAAATTTCTTTCATACTATGACCAATACCAAAATTAGTTCTATACATATGACCAGCTATAATAAAAATAACTGCAATAGCTAAATGATGATGAGCCATATCAGTCAACCATAAACTTTGTGTTTGTGGGTGAAATCCTCCAAGAAATGTTAGAATAGCTGTGCCTGATCCTTCAGAAGTACTAAATATATGATTATTTGAGTCAGGATTTTGAGCATAAACATTCCATTGTCCTGCAAAAAAAGGTCCTAAACCCTGAGGATGCGGTAAGGCTGTTAATAAATTATTCCATCTTACATGTTCACCTCTAGATTCAGGAATAGCCACATGAACTAAATGTCCGGTCCATGCTAAAGAACTTACTCCGAAAAGCCCAGATAAATGGTGATTAAGACGAGATTCTGCATTTTTAAACCATGAAACACTTGGTTTCCATTTTGGCTGTAAATGTAGCCAACCCGCTATTAGAAAAAGAGCCGAAATAAATAATAGAAAAAGAGCTCCGGTATAAAGATCTTGATTAGTACGTAAACCAATTGTATACCACCATTGATATACTCCAGAATAAGCTATATTAACTGGACCGGATGCTCCGCCTCGAGTAAATGCTTCGACAGCTGGTTGACCAAAATGTGGGTCCCAAATTGCATGAGCAATTGGTCGTACATGTAAAGGATCTTGTACCCATGCTTCGAAATTACCTTGCCAAGCTACATGAAACAAATTACCAGAGGTCCATAAAAAAATAATTGCTAGCTGACCAAAGTGAGAAGCAAAAATTTTTTGATAAAGACGTTCTTCAGTCATATCATCATGACTTTCAAAGTCATGCGCGGTAGCAATACCGAACCAAATACGACGAGTAGTTGGGTCTTGAGATAGGCCCTGGCTAAATTTTGGAAATCTTGATGCCATAATGCTTTTCAAATCCTCCTAGCCATTATCCTACTGCAATAATTCTCGCTAGGAAGAATGCCCATGTTGTGGCAATTCCACCCAGAAGGTAATGAGCTACTCCTACAGCGCGACCTTGTACAATACTTAAGGCTCTAGGCTGAATAGCAGGGGCAACTTTTAATTTGTTATGAGCCCAAACAATAGACTCAATAAGTTCTTGCCAATATCCGCGACCACTAAATAAAAACATTAGACTAAACGCCCAAACAAAATGAGCACCTAAAAATAACAGACCATATGCAGATAATGAAGAACCATAAGATTGAATTACTTGAGAGGCTTGTGCCCATAAAAAATCACGAAGCCACCCATTAATTGTAATTGAACTTTGTGCAAAATTTCCTCCTGTAATATGAGTCACAATTCCTTGATCGCTGATACTACCCCATACATCAGATTGCATTTTCCAGCTAAAATGAAAAATAACTACTGAAATGGCATTATACATCCAAAATAAACCTAAGAAAACATGATCCCAGGCAGATACTTGGCATGTTCCTCCCCTTCCAGGCCCATCACATGGAAATCTAAATCCAAGATTAGCTTTATCAGGGATTAAACGAGAACTACGCGCAAATAAAACACCTTTTAGTAATATCAAAACAGTTACATGAATAGTAAAAGCATGAATATGATGTACCAAAAAGTCTGCAGTTCCTAATGGAATGGGTAATAAAGCAACTTTTCCACCTACTGCAACTAAATCACCACCTCCCCAGGTTAAACTAGTACTGGCTGTTGCATTAGGAGCTGTTAAGCTAGGTGCTAAAGCATGAGTGTTTTGTATCCATTGAGCAAAAACAGGTTGTAATTGTATAGCAGTATCTGAAAACATATCTTGGGGGCGGCCTAAAGCACTCATTGTATCATTATGAATATATAGTCCAAAACTATGAAAACCTAAAAAAATACAAACCCAATTAAGGTGTGATATTATTGCATCACGATGTCGTAAAACACGATCTAACAAATTATTGTATTGAGTTGTTGGATCATAATCTCTTACCATAAAAATAGCGGCATGTGCAGCAGCTCCAACTATAAGAAAGCCGCCAATCCACATGTGATGTGTAAATAAAGAAAGTTGAGTGGCATAGTCAGTAGCTAAATATGGATAAGGAGGCATAGAATACATATGATGAGCTACTAAAATAGTTAAAGAACCTAACATAGCCAAGTTAATAGCTAGTTGAGCGTGCCATGAAGTAGTTAAAATTTCATATAATCCTTTATGGCCTTCACCTGTAAACGGACCTTTATGAGCTTCTAAAATTTCTTTCATACTATGACCAATACCAAAATTAGTTCTATACATATGACCAGCTACTAAAAATAGAACTGCAATAGCTAGATGATGATGAGCTGTATCAGTTAACCATAAGCCTCCAGTAACTGGATTTAGTCCTCCTCGAAACGTTAAAAAATCTGAATATTCTGACCAATTCAAAGTAAAAAATGGAGTTAACCCTTTAGAAAAACTTGGATAAAGTTGAGCTAAAAGATCACGATTTAAAATAAATTCATGAGGAAGTGGTATTTCTTTAGGGTCTACTCCGGCATCTAGAAGTCGATTAATAGGTAAAGAAACGTGTACTTGGTGTCCTGCCCAAGATAAAGATCCTAAGCCTAATAAACCAGCTAAATGATGGTTTAACATAGATTCTACATTTTGAAACCAAGCTAGTTTAGGAGCAGCTTTATGATAATGAAACCATCCAGCAAAAAGCATTAAAGCTGCAAAAATCAATCCACCTATTGCAGTAGAATAAAGTTGTAATTCACTAGTTATTCCAGATGCTCGCCAAAGTTGAAAAAAGCCAGAGGTTATTTGTATTCCTTGAAAACCTCCACCTACATCTCCATTCAAAATTTCTTGCCCTACGATTGGCCAAACAACTTGAGCACTAGGCTTAATATGAGTAGGATCACTTAACCATGCTTCATAGTTTGAAAAACGAGCCCCATGAAAATACATACCACTTAGCCAAATAAAAATAACAGCTAATTGACCAAAGTGAGCACTAAATACTTTACGAGAAATTTCTTCTAAATCATTTGTATGACTGTCAAAATCATGAGCATCAGCATGTAAATTCCAAATCCAAGTTGTAGTATTAGGACCCTTAGCTAAAGTTCTCGAAAAATGTCCTGGTTTAGCCCATTTTTCAAAAGAAGTTTTTACGGGATCTTTTTCTACCATAATCTTGACTTCTGGTTCCGGTGAACGAATAGTCATCGAGGTTCTCCTCTCTTCAGACGAGGCGTAGGAAAAACCCACCAATAATGAATAGTAAACTTCTAAAAAATATTGATTATTTTATTATTTAACTTTTTTTTTCAGTTTAAAACTGGAGCAACTATAATACAGAAGTTACCTAGGGCGGGTATTCAAATTTATTATGACACATCTTTAAGGTGCTTAATGGACCATATTAATTTCAATTCTATTTTTAATTAAATTAATTAAAATTTAATTTATTTTTTTTTTTATTTAAAACGTCCTGTTATTTTTAACCAATTCTGTGCTTCAATATAATTGCTTGGAGCAAGTGTTATTGCTTGTTTCCAATAATCTGCTGCTTGGTTAAACCAAGCTTCAGAGGTTTCAGAATCTCCTTGCTGAATCGCCTGTTCTCCTCGGTTAGGATAGGTAAAAGCACCTTCCCTTCGAACCGTACATGAGAGTTTCCTAGCTCATACGGCTCAATTAATTAAATTTTACTATATTTATTGATATTTTATTATTAAAAAAAGGTTATATAAAATTTTTTTCTTAATATTTTTGTTTATCTAGTAAGTTTATAGTAAAAAAAGTAGTTAATGAAATAAGTTTTAAATAAATTAAAAAAAAACTAAAATTTTTTTCTTTTTTTACTTTTAGCTTTTCTCCTACTAAAAAAAATATTTTTATAGTAACTATCTTATTTTTAGTTATATTTTTTTAGTATTTAATGATTTATTTATCAAAAAAACTGAATCTCTTTAGGATTTTACACTACACCGCAGTTTAATAGTTAGTTAAATTACTTTATTACATAAGTTAATTTTATAAGTAAACAGATTTTTTTGTATCAGACCATAATTTCAATAATGTATCTTTACGATGCTTTTGTTACAAATTGAGTTATATTATCCATAGAAATTTTAGACTTTTTATTTAAATTTTGCTTCATTTTTGGCCTTATAATGAAGTTTTATTTATTACAGCTAATAAAAATTTTTTTTATGATTTTTATGTAATAAGTCTCCACTTTTTCATATTTCATGGTAGTTTCGTACTAAAAAAATATATTATATCGATAGTCGCACGTAATGACAGATCACAGCCATATTATTAAAAGCTTGTGGTAACGATGGGTTTCGTTCTAATGCCTGAAAATAATATTCTAAAGCTTTTGCATGTTCTCCATTACTTGTATGAATAAGGCCTATATTATAGAGTATATAACTTCTATCATAAGGATCTATTTCTAAACGCATAGCTTCATAATAATTTTGTAAAGCTTCCGCATATTCTCCTTCAGATTGAGCTGACATTCGTTACGATCGTTTATATCATTTAAAAAAATAAACTTCGTTTCAAAACCGTACATGAAATTTTCAGTTCATACGGCTTCCCTTGTTTAATATATAAAAAAGGATTAATCTATAAAATTTTAAAAATTTTATTTTTTAACTTTTATCCAATATAATAAATTAGCAAGGACTAGTTTTCTTTAAAAAAAATGGCTAGTCATCCTTCTTAAAAAAGTAATGTTTGTTCAATTTTAATTAATTTATAAAATTAAAAATTTTAAAGTTTTTTTTTTGTTCTTAACACTTTGTTTTTTAAAAGATTAGCTTTTTCGACAATCTCCGATGGTTATATGAGTACCCAATTTACAAATGAGATGGACTTTTGTTTTTCTAACCATAAATTTATTGCAAAATTATTTATAGTAATTATTAATAACCACAAATAATAAATATAAAACAAATTTTATTTAAAATTTGACGAAGTTTTTGTGTTGTCGATTTCTACACGTAATGCTTTTCCAATTATGTATACTTATAAAATATAAATTATAGCTTTAACCTTTTGCTTAATACGTTAATTCCTAATAAATCAAAGCATTTAAGGCTACATCAATCGAGGGTACACGACAGAAGGGATTATTTTTTTTTAATTAACCTTCACTAAGTGTAAGTTTCATGTAATTAAATATTATCATGTTTTAGTCCCTATTAATTTTTTTAGGGTTCAAAATCAAATCGCACCATCTCTGTAATAAGTAAAAGCTTCTTTTTCCCGTTGTGTAGTTGGAATTATCCGTAATAAAATGTCTGCAACAATAGTAAACGTTTTATCAATAAAATTATCATTTTTTTGAGATCGAGGCATAATAACTTTTGGCAAATGTTTAGTATTCCCTTTATTTGAGAAAAAATCCATTAAAAATATTTTTTTTTATAATTTATTTTTTAAAGAAAAACTTTTAAATATTTTAAATAAATTTAATTTATTAATTAAAAACAACTAAAAAACTTGTTATTCTACAAACTTCTAATTTAAAATTATAAAAAAATATTAAAGGAAAGATGGCCGAGTGGTCGAAGGCGTAGCATTGGAAATGCTATGTAAACTTTTGTTTACCGAGGGTTCGAATCCCTCTCTTTCCTTATTTCTAAGTTTTATAAAATATTATTATTTTTTAATTAAGCCTGACGAGAATAATATTCTACAACTAACAATTCATTTATTTTTAAACCAATTGATTCATGATCTAGTATTTGATTAATTAATCCTTTATTTTCTAAAGAATTAAAAGTTAAATGATTCGGTATTTTATATTTTTGAGAAAAATCCATATTTTTAATAATCATGGCTTGAGATTTTTGTCGATCTTTTATAGTAATAAAATCCTGAGGTTTACAGCGATAACTTGGAATATTTACTATACGATTATTCACTAAAATATGTCTATGATTTACTAACTGTCTTGCTCCAGGAATTGTAGAAGCCATACCTAATCGAAAAATAACATTATCTAAACGCATTTCTAATAATTGTAATAAAACTTGCCCTGTTGACCCTTTTGCTTTTCGAGCAATACGTACATAATTTAGTAGTTGTCGTTCCGTTATTCCATAATGAAAACGTAATTTTTGCTTTTCTTCCAAACGAATACGATATTGAGAAATTTTTTTATTAGATGTTGATTGATTAATTGAATTAGACTTTAATTGGGGTGTCTTATTGGTTAGTCCTGGTAAAGCTCCTAAACGACGTATTATTCTTACACGAGGTCCTCGATAACGGGACATAAAAACTCCTTATTTTTACAATAAAATTTTACAAAAAAGATAAGACAATAATAATATTAATAATAAAAAAAAAAAAATAGTCAAGTAATCTACAATCTACTTTTTGTTTATAAACTTTTTACTTCAAATATTTTCATTTTTTTTTTACTAAAAAATTTATATTTTTATTTAATCAAAAACATCATAACATAAGAAACAAAACAAAAAAAACAGTATTATTTTTTTTTCTATAAAAACTGTTTAAAAGTATTTAGCTTTATTATTATTAGTTTAAGGTTTATTTCTACATTAATTTTTAATAATAAATTTTGTAATAAAAAAAAAAGCCCGCTATCGGAGTCGAACCGATGACCATCGCATTACAAGTGCGGTGCTCTGACCTCTGAGCTAAGCAGGCTTTATTAATGTAAATAATAAATAAAATAATTTTTTTTATATTATTAAACAATTTATTTATTTTGTTTTTAATAACTGCATTATTATATCAATAAAAATTTAATAATGCAATAATTAATAGTTATAAAAAATATTTCATTTTACTCATAAAAAAAAATGTATATATATATACATAAACTATTGCCTTAAAACTTAGAAAATATTATAATTATTTGTCGTATTATAATTATTTGTCGTAATAAAATTATATTAATACAAAAAAGTTTGGTAAAAATAAAAATTTTATTTAAAAAAAATCAGGGGGTATGGCGGAATTGGTAGACGCTACGGACTTAAATAATTTGAGCTTTAGTAGAAAAACTTACTAAATGTTAGCTTTCAGATTCAGGGAAACTTAAGTTGAAAAAAATATAAGCGATCCTGAGCCAAATTTTATTTTAAAAATAAGATAGGTGCAGAGACTCGATGGAAGCTATCCTAACGCAAAAAATTTAAGTTTATTTTTATTAAATTAAAAAATTTAACTAAATTTTTATTTCCCAGATAATAAGCGAGGATAAAGATAGAGTCCAATTTTAAATGTTAATTTTGACAATAATTCAAATTGTAGTAAAAAGAAAATCCGTTGGCTTTATTGACCGTGAGGGTTCAAGTCCCTCTACCCCCAAAGCTAAAAAAAAATTATTGACATAAGCTTTCAATTTATGTTACGATATTTTAAATAAAACTTGCCGGAATAGCTCAGTTGGTAGAGCAGAGGACTGAAAATCCTTGTGTCACCAGTTCAAATCTGGTTTCTGGCATTATAAAATTATTTTCTATATTTGTTGTTGTTGTTGTATATTTATATAAATTTTATTTTATTAAATTACTTAATTTGAGATACACAAATTGTAAAATTTTGTTTTACAATTTGTGTATCTAATAAATTTTTTTTTATTAAATAAAAAAATTTATTTGAATATTCATACATATATACTAAATTTTGTTTTTATTTTTTTAATTTATGTTAATAAGCATCTTGTAGTTCATAAAAATCAGGTACAATATAATCTTTGCGTAAAGGCCAACCAATCCAAGTATCAGGCATTAGTATACGTTTAAGACGTGGATGATTTTCATAAAAAATTCCTAACATATCATAAGATTCTCGTTCTTGAAAATCAGCGCTTTTCCAAATCCAAAAAACAGATGGTATTTTAGGGTTTTGTCTAGATACAAAAATTTTTATACATATTTCTTCAGGTTGATCTGCATTATCCTGTATTTTTGTAAAATGATATACGCTAGCTAATAATCCTCCAGGTGCTACATCATAAGCACTTTGAGAACGGAGATAATTAAAACCATAAACATATAAAGCAACTGCTATAGAAAGCCAATTTTCAGATCTAATTTGTAAAATTTCTACACCTTGATAATCAAAACCTAAGGGCCGATGAGCCAGCTTATGTTTTGCGAGCCAAGTGGACAATCGCCCTTGTATTTGAGTAGTATTATTTTTATAAGTATTTAACATATTTAAGTTTAAAAAAAAATTATTTATTTTGAATATTTTTTTTATTATCTTCGTTTTTTAATAAAAGAGCTAAATTTTCTTTTTTTTCAGTTAAAATAACACCCTCTAAAATTGAATTAAATTGAGGGTATAGTTGTTTATTATCTTGTGCTGTGCTAATAGTCAATATAAAATTAAATTTATGATTTAATGTTAAATATCTTTTTCCTTGTTGGATTTTAAATTTATCTTTATATGTTTCTTGAGCTACTTTTTTACGAAGTTTTATTATTGCATCTATAATGGCTTCTGGTTTTGGCGGACAACCAGGTAAATAAATATCTACAGGAATTAGTTTGTCTACTCCACGAACTGTACTATAAGAATCCGTACTAAACATACCTCCTGTAATAGTACATGCTCCCATAGCAATTACATATTTAGGCTCAGGCATTTGCTCATATAATCTTACTAAAGAAGGCGCCATTTTCATTGTTATAGTACCAGCTGTTATTATAAGATCTGCTTGTCTTGGACTAGATCTTGGAACTAATCCATACCGATCAAAATCAAACCGTGATCCAATTAATGAAGCAAATTCGATAAAACAACAACTAGTACCATAAAGAAGTGGCCATAAGCTAGAAAGTCTCGCCCAATTTGAAAAATCATTGAAAGTAGTTAAAATAATTGAATTTGGGTGATTTTCATTAGAAAGTGAATTTATAGGTAGCTTCATAAAGTTATTAATGTTATTTTCATAATTGTAATAGTTAAAATTTAAGACCATTCTAATGCTCCTTTCCGCCATGCATAAATTAAACCAATAACTAAAATAAATATAAAAACTAGGGCTTCAATAAATGCAGATAAGCCTAAGTAACTAAAACTCATAGCCCAAGGATAAAGAAAAACCGTTTCTATATCAAAAATAACGAAAACTAGAGCAAACATATAATAACGAATTTGAAATTGAATCCAAGCATCACCCATTGGTTCAATACCTGATTCATAACTAGTAAGTTTTTCTGGACCTTTACTACTAACAAGTGCTAAAATTTTAGAAATTGAAAAAATTAGTATAGGAAGAAAACTAGTTATTAACAAGAAAATAAAAAAAGAATTATATTTAGGTAATAAAAACATTAATATACTCCTGTAAAATAAAAAAAACAAATTTATTTTAAATAAAGAAATAAAAATTTAATATATTGAATTCTTTTACATATATGCATATATAGACATATATACAAACTAACAACAATTACATTAATTAGTAAAAATAATAATAAATTATTAGAATATTTATTATTTAAAATATTTTAATAATTTAGGGCCATACGGATTCGAACCGTAGACAATCTCGGTAAAATAGTCAAAAAATTTTTAATTTAATTGATTTAATTTAATTGTAACTATTTTAGGAACCCAACATGCATTTTTTTTGCATTGGGCTCTTTTATTAACTAATAATAAAAATTTTAGTTATTTTGCTATCCTTTTTTTACTAAAATAATAAGATAGCTCCGTGTGCTTAAAAAATATTTTGAAGCAATCCCAAAGTAAAAAAAAAAAATTAATGTTGACGTAGGTTTGCTTAATTTAGCATAGATTAATTTAAAATAAATTTCTATTACTTGTAAAATTTTAAACTTTATACACCCTAAAGCTTATTAAGTAAAAAAATAGAATATCTCGAGGTCCTCGTATTATCCTCAGTATGCTTAGCATTGAATAATTTTCAATTTTACCATATCAACTAAAAATACAATTAAAATTATAATAAACTTATATTTAGTTTTTTGTCATGCTATTGTTTTTTTATATTTCTTATAAAAATAAGACAAAATATTTCACAAAACAAAATTGATTGTGAATCAGATAATCCGATAATTTTTTTAAGAACATTGGCGCACGTGTAAACGAGGTGCTCTACCGCTGAGCTATAGCCCTTATTATTTTGTTATTATTTTTAAGTTATTAAAATAATAATTTAAATTATTAAAATAATAATAACAAAAATTTTTTTTTTTGTCAAGATAATTTATTTAAATAAAATAAAATATATTTTGTATAATTTTAATTAAAAAAAAACTATATACTATTAAGAATATTGCTTATATGGCAAAGAATGGCTAAAATAATAATAGCCTACTTAACTCAGTGGTTAGAGTATCGCTTTCATACGGCGAGAGTCATTGGTTCAAATCCAATAGTAGGTAAATATAAATAATTAATAGATATAAATGAGCCCAATCGTATAAATCGTATAAAAATTTTATGCGATTGGGTTCATCTAGTTTAAAAGTAAAATTTTTTTACGAAGTAGCTTCAATAGCTTCTAGGCGTGCTTTCGCTCTTTTTAGAGTTAAATTAGCTTCAATAACTTGTTTTCGACCTTCCGCTTGAGATAATTTAGTTTGAGCTATTTGAAAAGCTTCTTGAGCTTCTTGCAAATTTATTTCATTAACTTTTTCTGCTTCATTTACTAATATTGTCATTTGATTATTATCTATCATAGCAAAACCACCCATTAATGCCATACTAGACCATTTTTCATTAAGTCGTATTTTGATAATACCTATGTCTAAGGCTGTCAAAAGTGGCGCATGATTAGGTAATATACCAATTCGACCACTATTTGTAGATAAAATAATTTCTTGTACTTCAGAATTCCAAACAATTCGGTTTGGAGCCATTACACGAAGATTTAGAGTCATTTTTTATTAATTCTCCACTTGTAAGGTTGCTGCTTTTGCAGTAGCTTCATCAATATTACCTACTAAATAAAAAGCTTGTTCAGGAAAACTATCTAATTCTCCAGAAAGAATCATTTGAAACCCTTTGATAGTTTCCACAAGACTTACATATTTACCTGGAGAACCTGTAAATACTTCTGCTACAAAAAAAGGTTGAGATAAAAAACGTTCAATTTTTCGTGCTCTTGCTACAGTCAATCTGTCTTCTTCTGATAATTCATCAAGTCCAAGAATAGCTATAATATCTTGTAATTCTTTATAACGTTGTAATGTTTGTTTAACTCCTTGAGCTGTTTCATAATGTTCTTCGCCTACAATCCAAGGTTGAAGCATTGTTGAAGTTGAATCTAAAGGATCTACTGCTGGATAAATGCCTTTGGCTGCTAATCCTCTTGATAATACAGTAGTTGCATCCAAATGTGCAAAAGTTGTAGCAGGAGCTGGGTCAGTTAAATCATCTGCCGGTACATAAACTGCTTGAATTGAAGTAATAGACCCTTCTTTTGTCGAAGTAATTCTTTCTTGTAAAGTACCCATTTCTGTACTTAAAGTTGGTTGATAACCTACAGCGGATGGCATTCTACCTAATAAAGCAGAAACTTCAGAACCGGCTTGAACAAAACGAAAAATATTATCAATAAATAAAAGTACATCTTGTTTATTAACATCTCTAAAATATTCGGCCATTGTTAAAGCAGTTAAGCCTACTCTCATACGAGCTCCAGGTGGCTCATTCATTTGACCATAAACTAAAGCTACTTTTGATTCTGAAATATTGTCTTCATTAATTACTTTTGATTCTTTCATTTCCATATAAAGATCATTTCCTTCACGAGTACGCTCTCCTACTCCACCAAATACAGATACACCACCATGTGCTTTAGCAATGTTATTAATTAATTCCATAATAAGTACAGTTTTTCCTACCCCAGCTCCTCCAAATAAACCAATTTTTCCACCACGTCGATAAGGAGCTAAAAGGTCTACTACTTTAATGCCTGTTTCAAAAATGGATAATTTAGTATCTAATTGTGTAAAAGCAGGAGCAGATCGATGAATAGGAAAAGTTGTACTAGCATCTACTGGACCAAGGTTATCTACAGGTTCTCCTAAAACGTTGAAAATACGCCCAAGAGTAGCTTCACCAACTGGAACAGTTAAAGGAGCTCCTGTATCAATAACTTGCATTCCTCTCATTAAACCATCTGTAGCACTCATAGCAACTGCTCGAACCTTATTATTTCCTAATAATTGCTGTACTTCACATGTAACATTAATTTCTTGACCAGCAGTATTTTGACCTTTAACTATTAAAGAATTATAAATATTAGGCATTTTACCTGGCGAAAAAGTAACATCTAATACAGGGCCAATAATTTGAGTAATACGTCCTATATTTTTAGTAGTAAGTGTTGAAGTTCCAAAAGTACGAGAATCTGTTTTCATAAAATTTAGAAGTAATAAAATTAGTTGCTAGTTGTATTGAAAAATATTTAGTATCAACTCGATCATTTAATTATTAAGTAAAATAATTACCTTGAGTTATTACTTATACATATGTATATATGAGTAAAATAAAAAAAAAGAAAAAAAATTAAAAGTTGTAACAAGTCAATTTTCTTTACATACTTTTTAATTAAATGATATTTTTATTAATTAGTTTAACATTTGAAAGATTATTAGGTCAATGCTTAGAAAAACGAAATCAATTTACTAAAAAATAATCTGAGTTGCATCAAATGTAAAAAATAATATACAATGATACTGTTTTGTTATAGGAAAATCATTTTGTCTAAAAACAGATAAAATTAAACACTAAAAAAGTTCTTTTTTTGAAGACTAAAAAAAAGAACTTTTTTATCGAGTAGACCTCATCCTTGCAAGAATTATTAATTGAGTTGTAGGGAGGGACCTATGTCACCACAAACGGAGACTAAAGCAGGTGTTGGATTTAAAGCTGGTGTTAAAGATTACAGATTAACTTATTACACTCCAGATTATCAGACTAAAGAAACTGATATTTTAGCAGCATTTCGAATGACTCCTCAACCAGGCGTACCACCTGAAGAAGCAGGAGCTGCAGTAGCTGCGGAATCTTCTACTGGTACATGGACCACTGTTTGGACTGATGGACTTACTAGTCTTGATCGTTATAAAGGTCGATGTTATGATATTGAAGCAGTTCCTGGAGAAGAAAATCAATATATCGCTTATGTTGCTTACCCATTAGATTTATTTGAAGAAGGTTCTGTTACCAATTTATTTACTTCTATTGTTGGTAATGTTTTTGGATTTAAAGCTTTACGAGCTTTACGTCTAGAAGATTTGCGTATTCCTCCATCTTATTCCAAAACTTTTCAGGGCCCACCTCATGGTATTCAAGTTGAAAGAGATAAATTAAACAAATACGGACGTCCATTGTTAGGATGTACTATTAAACCAAAATTGGGTTTATCTGCTAAAAACTATGGTAGAGCTGTATATGAATGTCTTCGTGGTGGACTTGATTTCACAAAAGATGATGAAAATGTAAATTCTCAACCATTTATGCGTTGGAGAGATCGTTTCTTATTTGTAGCGGAAGCTCTTTACAAATCCCTAGCTGAAACAGGTGAAATTAAAGGGCATTATTTAAATGCTACCGCTGGTACTTGTGAAGAAATGTTAAAAAGAGCTGAATTTGCTAGAGAATTAGGCGCTCCTATTGTTATGCATGACTATTTAACAGGTGGTTTTACTGCAAATACTACTTTAGCTCATTATTGCCGTGATAATGGTTTACTTCTTCATATTCATCGTGCAATGCATGCAGTTATTGATCGACAAAAAAACCATGGTATGCATTTCCGTGTATTAGCTAAAGCATTACGTCTATCAGGTGGAGATCATATTCACTCTGGTACTGTAGTAGGTAAACTTGAAGGAGAACGTCAAGTAACTTTAGGATTTGTGGATTTATTGCGTGATGACTATATTGAAAAAGATAGAAGTCGTGGTATTTATTTTACTCAAGACTGGGTTTCTTTACCAGGTGTTTTACCTGTAGCTTCTGGTGGTATTCATGTTTGGCATATGCCAGCATTAACTGAAATTTTTGGAGATGATTCCGTATTACAGTTTGGTGGCGGAACTTTAGGTCATCCTTGGGGTAATGCACCTGGTGCTGTTGCTAATAGAGTTGCTTTAGAAGCTTGTGTACAAGCTCGTAATGAAGGACGTGATCTTGCTAGCGAAGGTAATGAAGTTATCCGTGAAGCTGCTAAATGGAGTCCTGAATTAGCTGCGGCTTGTGAAGTTTGGAAAGAAATTAAATTTGAATTTGAAACAATTGATACTGTTTAATTTTATTTATTTTTTTTTACTTTTATTTCACTTTTTTAAATAAATAGTGAAATTAATAAAAAAGAAAAATTAAAAAGTAATAATAAGTAGAAAAAATATATATATATATTTTTTCTACTTATTATTACTTTTTAATTTTTCTTTTTTATTAATTTATTTTGTTCTTAAATAATAAAATAAATAAACCAACTTTTTTTTAGTAAAATTTTTTTTTCAAAGGTTTTGTAGCTCAGGGGATTAGAGCGTATGGTTCCGAACCATAAAGTCAAGGGTTCAAATCCCTTCTAAGCCATTTTAAATAATTTTTTTAATTTATATATTAATAAAAAAAATATTAATTATGGAAAATACGTATTAATTATTAATATATAAATTAAATAAAAAGTGTTAATATGTCTTTAATGAATTGGTTTGAAGATAAACGCCGATTTGGTGGACTGATTGGAGCTTCGATTGAAAAAGCGACTAAAGGATATATTCTTAGTGAAAGAAAAAAACTGAAAGTTAATACTACTAATGGATTATGGACTCGATGTGATAATTGTGAAAATATTCTTTATGTTAGATTTTTGAAACAAAATAAATCTATTTGCGAAGAATGTGGATATCATTTACAAATAAGTAGTACAGAAAGAATTGAACTTTTAATTGATCGTGGAACTTGGCAGCCTATGGATGAAGATATGATTGCTCGAGATATTCTTAAATTTTCTGATGAAGATTCTTATAAAAGCCGTGTTATTTTTTATCAAAAAAGAACTGGCTTAACTGATGCTATTCAAACAGGTATAGGGAAATTAAATAAAAATTTAGTTGCTCTTGGAGTTATGGAGTTCCAATTTATGGGAGGGAGTATGGGTTCTGTAGTAGGTGAAAAAATAACTCGTCTTATTGAATATGCGACCGAAAATTCTTTGCCATTAATTCTTGTATGTTCTTCTGGAGGAGCACGTATGCAAGAAGGAACTCTAAGCTTAATGCAAATGGCTAAAATTTCATCTGCTTTACAAATCCATCAATCTAAAAAAAAATTAATTTATATTGCTATTCTTACCTATCCTACAACTGGTGGAGTTACTGCTAGTTTTGGTATGCTAGGAGATATCATTATTGCTGAACCTAAAGCATATATTGCATTTGCGGGTAAGAGAGTAATTGAACAGACATTACGTCAAAAAATTCCATATGGTTTTCAAGTAGCGGAATCTTTATTTGATCATGGTTTACTTGATTTAATTGTTCCACGTAATCTTTTAAAAGGAGTTTTAAGTAAAATATTTGAACTTTATGGTTTAGCTTGTTATAAACAACGGAAGAGTTACTTTTTTTAATTAAATACTTTTTTATTCATTTTTTTTATTCTTTTTAAATGTTATAATTTTTTTATAGGTACTAAAATTTTTTATATTTTATTTATTTCTAAATTAAATAATTTATATTAAAAAAAATTTTAAGTACTTATAAAAAAAAAATATGAATATCTTTTTAAAAAAAAAGGTATAATTAATTTTTTTATTTTTTTATAACTATTTTTTTTGTAAATAATATAATTAAAGGTAATTTTTTTATGACAGCTTCTTATTTACCTTCGATTTTTGTGCCTTTAATAGGTTTAGTTTTTCCAGCAATTACAATGGCTTCTTTATTTATATATATTGAACAAGATGAAATTATATAAAAATTTTATATAATTTTTATATGTTGTTTATTTACTAAATTTAAAATTTTAAAATTTAATTAATTTTAACTTAATTTATATATATATATATTTATATTTATATATATAAATAAATAGATATATATATATATAAATTATAATTATAAAAAATCAATATTAAAAAAAATTTTTTTTTTGCTAATTGCACTATGTATATTTAATATATATTTAATAAATTTTAGGAGATGTTACTATGAATTGTGAATCTGAATGGCTTTGGATAGAGCCTATAATAGGATCTCGACGAATCAGTAATTTTTGTTGGGCTTTTATTCTTCTATTAGGGGCGCTTGGTTTTTTTTTTGTAGGTATTTCTAGTTATTTTGGCAAAGATTTAATACCTTTTTTATCATCTCAACAAATTCTTTTTGTACCTCAAGGGGTTGTCATGTGTTTTTATGGTATTGCTGGTTTATTTCCCAGTTTTTATTTATGGTGTACTATTTTATGGAATGTAGGTAGCGGTTATAATAAATTTGATAAAAAAAAAAAAATTGTTTCTTTATTTCGTTGGGGATTTCCTGGAGAAAATCGTCGTATTTGTATTAAATTTTTTATGAAAGATATACAAGGAATACGTATGGAAGTTCAAGAGGGTATTTATCCGCGACGTATTATTTATATGAAAATAAAAGGTCAACAAGATATTCCTCTAACCCGTATTGGAGAAAATTTAACTTTAAGAGAAATAGAAGAAAAAGCGGCAGAGTTGGCTCGATTTTTACGTGTATCTATAGAAGGACTTTAAAATAAATTAATAAGAAAAAAAAATAAAAAAAGTTAAAATAAAATTTTAATTTATATAATAAAAAAAGTTTAATATTGTTTTTTTTACTTTTTTAGTGAAGTTCAAATAGTATTTATGAAATCATATTGTGCGCAAATTTCTTGTTGGTTATTAAAAACTCCATATCGTTCTTTAGAAAGAGCTTATAAAGCAAGTAAAAAAATACAGCGTATAAAAAAAGATTATATTTCTTATAAAAATGTAGTTTTATCTTCGAGACGGTCTTGGCAAGCAATAATGTTATATATAAATACAAATTTAAATAATTGTGTATTTGTAATATACTGTAGTCTTTTAGAATATAAAATTAGTTTATTTTTTTTAAGCGTTATAAAAAATTTGGTCTTAATTACATCAAATTTTTTTAATTCTTTTTTTTCTAAAATTATTCATTATTTTTTAGTTTTTCTGAAATTTACTCAACAATTTTTAATGTTTCCGCAGTTTCATTTTTTGAAAAACTTTTTAAAGATATATCTATTTTTTTCACCTCAAAAGTCTTTAGGAAAAATAAAAAATAAATTAAATAAAACTATAATTAACTGTAATAAAACTATAATTAACTGTAAAAAAAAAAAAAAAGTTAAATTTTCTTTTATTACGAGTAATTTAATAAAAGAAGATTTAAAAAAAATTAAAAAAATCAATAAAAAATTAGCTTGGATTGAAGCTACTTTAAATGATTTAGATACATGGAAGCATTATTATTCTTTTTCTCTTCTTAAGAAAAAAAATTTAAAAACTTCTTTATACTTTGTTGATTTGAAAAAAACTGATGCTACTACAGCGGCTTATGAATCTATAGGTCTTGTACCTCGTTCGATAACTCGTACTTTATCTGGATTTCAAACAGAATTAACAGGACAATCAACTTCATTAGTTCTTCAAGATTTTCAAATAGCTCGATATCAGGCATTGGCTTCGCTACAATATATGCTATTTTTAGTTTTTCTTCCTTGGGGATTTTCTATTTGTTTAAAAATTTGGTTTTTAGAACCTTGGCTCAAATTTTGGTGGAATACTTATCAATTTCAAATTTTTCTTAATTCCTTTCAAGAAGAAATAGCATTAAAACGACTACAACAAATAGAAGAACTTGTTTGGTTAGATAAAATAATGATAAATTCTTTGAAAGAAATACAATCACAAGATCTTAATATAGAAATTCATCAAAAAACAATTCAGTTAGCAAAATCATATAATGAAAATAGTTTAAATACTGTTTTACATTTATTAACAGATATTATTTGTTTTATTATCTTAAGTGCTGTTTTTATTTTAGGTAAACATAGATTAGCTATTTTAAATTCTTGGATTCAAGAATTATTTTATAGTTTAAGTGACACAATGAAAGCTTTTTTTATTCTTTTATTAACAGATTTATGTATTGGATTTCACTCACCTCATGGCTGGGAAATAGTTATAGGTTCTTTTTTAGAACATTTGGGATTTGCTCATAATAAACATATAATATCTTGTTTTGTTTCAACTTTTCCAGTCATTTTAGATACTGTTTTTAAATACTGGATTTTTCGTCATTTAAATCGTATATCTCCTTCTATTGTAGCAACTTATCATACAATGAATGAATAAAAAATAAAATTTTAATAATAAAATAGTTTATGAGTTTATTAGTTAGTTTTTTTTCAATTTCTACGTTATTACTTTAAAGTAGAATACTTTTGATTTATCATCTTCATTATTACTATAATGAACAGAGTTAAAAATAAGGGTCATTAGTATAACTAAGTATCCTACTCATAAATTTTTTAAAGAGAATAATTGAACTATGCAAAACAAAAATATTAATCACTGGATAAAAAAGTGTGTGATTCGATCGATTTCGATCATAATACTAATGAAAATAATAGCTTGGCCCTCTAATTCCGAAGCATATCCAATTTTTGCACAACAAGCATATGAAGACCCTCGAGAAGCAACCGGCCGTATTGTATGTGCTAATTGTCATTTGGCTAAAAAACCTGTAGATATTGAAGTTCCTCAGTCTATATTGCCAGATACTGTATTTGAAGCTGTTGTTAAAATTCCTTATGATACACAAATAAAACAAGTTCTTGCTAATGGTAAAAAAGGAGCATTAAATGTAGGAGCTGTACTTATTTTACCTAAAGGATTTGAATTAGCACCTTCGGACCGTATTCCTCCTGAAATGAAAGAAAAAATAGGTAATCTTTATTTTCAACCTTATAGTTCTGATAAAAAAAATATTATTGTAATTGGTCCTGTTCCTGGTAAAAAATATAGTGAAATTATATTTCCTATTCTTTCACCAAATCCTGCCGTTAATAAAGAAACTAATTTTTTAAAATATCCTATATATTTAGGTGCTAATAGAGGAAGAGGACAAATTTACCCTGATGGAAGTAAAAGTAATAATACTGTTTATAATGCATCAACTACCGGTAAAGTAACTAAAATTTTACGGAAAGAAAAAGGGGGCTATGAAATAACTATTGATAGTCAAGATGGTCGTAAAATTGTTGATATTGTGCCTTCAGGACCCGAACTTATTATTTCAGAAGGTGAATTAATTAAAGTAGATCAACCTTTAACAAATAATCCTAATGTAGGTGGCTTTGGGCAAGGAGATGCGGAAATAGTACTTCAAGATCAATTACGTGTTCAAGGTCTTTTAATCTTTTTTGCATCAGTTATATTAGCACAAATATTTTTAGTACTTAAAAAGAAACAATTTGAAAAAGTTCAATTGGCAGAAATGAATTTTTAATTTTTGAATAAAAAAATAAATTAAAGCGTTTGATTAATAGAAATTTTTTCTATTATAAATGACTATTACAATGAAATTCAATTTAGGTTTTTTATGCTTATACAACATGCTAATAATTTCTTTAGAAATTGAATATTTTGAGTATTATTATCTTTTTCCTTTATTAAAAGAAATTTTAAATTATCAAGGCTATACATCAAAATTAAAATATTTAAAAAATTTAACTCAACAAGCATTAATAAATACATCTAAATTAACAAAATGGTTCTTTTTTTTTCATAAATATTATAATAAAGGATACTGTAATAATTTTTTTTTTTATAAGGATTTAAAAAAAAAAATTCAAAAACATAAAATGTTTTTTCAATTAGAATTAGAAAAAAAAATTTATATTAAAAAAAATGTTACTAATCCAATTTATTTATTAAACGAAAATCATTTTTATGTATGTAAGGAAAAAAAAAATTATAAAAAAAATAAATATAATCAATATTTATATAATTATAAAAATAAAGAATTATCCGAAATGTCATTATTTTTTTCAAAATATTTAAAAAAAAAAATAAAAAACAAAACTCAATTAAAAAAAAAAATTATTTATTTATTTAATAAAATTAAACGATTACCAAAAAAACATTTTTTTTATTTTCTTTTTAAATTAATTTTATCTTATAAAAAATGGAAAGCTAATCAACTCTATATAAAAATGGCTCATATTGCTTATTGTGAAAATTTAATAAATTTTTCTATTACATTATTTCAAATGGCTCGTTTTGAAAAACAAACTTTTTTTTTGTTCATTTTTATTTTAAAAATGGAAATTAATTAAAATATTAGATCATATTTTTTATATTTAATATATATATTTTTTTTTTATTTTAATAATTTTTTAAATAATTAAAAAATTATTTACTGTTTTATTCAATTGAAAAGACATTCTGAAATTTTAGATAATAAAATTTCAGAATGTCTTTTCAATTTTCAATTTTTATTTATATAAATAAAAATTGAAAATTGAAAAAAAAAAAAATTGTTAAATTAAATTTTTTTTATTTTTAATTAATTTTTTTATACTAAATTTCTTAAATATGTTCAAAATTTTAATTATTATAAAGATGATCCTAATCCAGAATATGAGCCATAAAAAAAGATGCCTACTAAACCAATTACAAGAATACCAGCTACAGTACCTATTAACCATAAAGGAATTCTTCCGGTGGTATTTGCCATTTATTTATACTCCCTTTTCAAATTTATTATTTTGTTAAAACTTAAACAAAAAATAACAGTTATAAATATTAAAATTTAAATTCATTCCAAATAAGGCAAAAAAATTTCTATTCTAATTAATTAAAAAAATAATTAGAAAATAAAACAGCTAATACAAAAATTAATAATAAACCCCAATAGAGGCTAGTACGATTTAATTCTACACTTTGTTTGTTTGGGTTTGGTTGTGTCATAGCTTTACCTGTAAATAAAGTTTATCAAACAAATTTATCGTTGGATAAATTGCATTGCTGATATTGATCCTAGAAAAAAAACTGTTGGGACAGCTAGTCCATGAACGGCTAACCATCTAACTGTAAAAATTGGATAAGTTCTATCTATAGTCATTAATACCTCCTAAAAAGATCTAGTAAATTCATCAACTTGTTCTAGTGAATTAAAACGACCAGTAATTAAAGGCACCTCTTGTCGGCTTTCCGTAAAATATTCATTTGGTCGAGGGCTTCCAAAAACATCATAGGCCAAACCGGTACTAACAAACAACCAACCTGCAATAAATAAAGATGGTATAGTAATACTATGAATTACCCAATATCGAATACTGGTAATAATATCAGCAAAAGGGCGCTCTCCTGTATTTCCAGACATACTTAGCTCCATATATATTTGTAAAGGGTAAAAAAAATTTCATATTTAAAAATTTTTAATCCTTGTTAGATTATCAATGTTATACCAAAGGTATTTTTGAAGCATACTAAATTAGTATATCTAGAGTTGTTTTAACACAGCAAGATAAATAAAAGAAAAAAGATAAAAAAATTTCAAATTTGTTATCTTTTTTTTTTATTTTTACTTAAATAAATAAATATTTTATAAAAATATTTATTTATTATGTAAAATATAACAATTTTTAACAATATTCTAGTAATTTAAATTGTTATAATTTTGCAAATTAAATAAAAATTAAAATTAATTATTAAAAATATCAATAATAAAATATTAATAATATAAATTAATATATTTAATATAATAAATAAAAAAAATACATTATTTTTCTTAAATAAAATTTGTATTTAATTTTTTTACTAAAAAATTAACTACAAAAAAAAGGTTATTTGATTAAAAAAATTTTGTTAAAAGTTTAAATCTTTTTTTTTTTTTAAATTAAAAAAAATTATTTATTTTAATAAAATGAAAAAAAATTATTTATTTTAAAAAAAATGAAAAAATCCTATTTTTTTTTACTTTTTTTACTATTGCTTTCAGCTTAATGTGTATGTTATTGATATAACTAGTGAAATTGAAATTATATTTAGATTATTTAAATTTGTGGTAAAATTTATTAAATTTGCTATTATAAAAAATAGAAAAAAGCATTGTACAAAATGAAATCAATGTTATATGTATAATTATTAAAAGGCTTTTTAATTAATAAAAATTTAAATAATAAACAATTTAAAATAATTATTATTTTATAAAGTTATATACTAAATTTGTTATATTGTGATTAGGATAATTCTTATGCTTACTATAATCAGTTATTTTGTATTTTTATTTGTGGCTTTAATTTCAGCTTTAGTTTTATTTATTGGTTTAAATAAAATACAACTTATCTAAGAAACTAGAAAAAGAAATAACAACTTTTAAGGTCCAATCAATTTCATTGTATTTCTCAAGTTGATTTTGAGATTAATAATAAATTTAGTTATTTTCTAACTTAAATATTATTTTAATTAAATAAAACATGGTTGAAGCGTTATTGTCTGGAATTGTATTGGGGTTAATTCCAATAACTTTAGCTGGTTTATTTGTAACAGCCTACTTACAATATCGACGTGGTGATCAATTAGATCTTTAATTAAATTAGTTTATATTTAATTAATATGCTTTTTTTTACCAAACTTTTACAAGCACGCTCTGTAGGATTTGAACCTACGACATCAGGTTTTGGAGACCTGCGTTCTACCGGGCTGAACTAAAAGCGCTTATTTAAAAATTTTGATACTATAGTAGTATTATCATTTTTATTTACTTAGAAAAAATAAGGTATTTTCAAATGACTCCTTGATTATAAATTAATTTTTTATTACCTATATTTTAGGGTAGGGATGACAGGATTCGAACCTGCGACATTTTGTACCCAAAACAAACGCGCTACCAAACTGCGCTACATCCCTCCCAAAATGAATTATTTAATTTAATTCTATCTTATTTATTAGATTTTGCCTATACTTTTTATTTATTTATTATATTTTGTAGTAATTAAAAAAGTTGTTATTGTTATAGTTTTCTATTAAAAACTATATATATAGGTATGTAAATAAAAAATTATATATAAGTGTTATTTTTTTTTATAAAAAATTATTATTTGAGATAAAATAAATTTAATTAAATTTATAAAAAAATAAAAAAAACTTTATTAGTTTATTTAAAATTTTGTAAATATCTACATATAAGGAGACCTACAATGCAAGATGTAAAAACATATCTTTCTACAGCACCCGTATTAGCTACTTTATGGTTTGGATTCTTAGCTGGTTTATTAATAGAAATTAATCGTTTTTTTCCAGATGCTCTAATTCTTCCTTTTTTCTAAATAAAATTGATTTTATATAAAAAATACAATTTTACATTTAGAAATAATAATAATTTTTTTTAGTTTTTTATTATTATTATAATTTATTAAAAAATTTAAATTTAATTGCTAATTTTTTTAAACACGTTTTAGAAATATTAGAAATTCAGCATTCGAAATAAATTGTATTATGGCTAAGAATAAAGATATAAGAGTAACAATTACTTTAGAATGTACTAATTGTGCTCAAAATAATGAAAAAAAAAAATTAGGTGTTTCTAGATATACTACTCAAAAAAATCGTCGTAATACGCCTATTCGGTTAGAATTAAAAAAATTTTGTTCTTATTGTAATAAGCATACTATTCACAAAGAAATAAAAAAATAAATAGTCTTTATGAAACAAACTATAAACAAATCTAAACGATCTTCTCGTAGACGTTTGCCACCAATTAGGTCGGGTGAGATTATTGATTATAAAAATATAAATTTACTTCGTAGATTTATTAGTGAACAAGGAAAAATTTTATCTAAACGAACGAATAGATTAACTTCGAAGCAACAACGTTTAATGACTATTGCTATTAAACGAGCTAGGGTTTTAGCTTTATTACCTTTTTTAAATAATGAAAACTAATTCTATTTTTTGATTTATTTTGGCTAAAATTTTTATGTATTTTTAATAACTTTTTTTTTTAATTTTTAACTTCTCTGGAATTAAATTGTTCCAGGGAAGTTAAAAAATTTAAATTTATTTAATTTATTGATTATTCACTAATTTTTTTTAATATTGTAAAAAAACAATTATTATCTAATAAAGCTATTTGTGCAAGCACTTTTCGATTCAAAAGTACTTGATTTTGATATAAATTTTGAATTAATTTGTTATAAGAAATTCCCTTATTTCGGGCCGCAGCATTAATTCGAGTAATCCATAAACGACGAAGATCTCTTTTTCGTTTATTTCTATCTCGATATGAAGAAGTTAAAGCTCGCATTCCTTGTTGATTAGCTGTTCGAAATAATTTTGAATGAGCGGATTGAAATCCTGCTGTAAGGGTAAAAATATTTTTTCGTCGTTTTCGAGCTACATACCCACGTTTAACTCTAGTCATTGATATCTACTCTCATGAATTACTGATTGATTTTAATTAAAGAATAAAAAATAATTTTTTTAATCATTAAAAAAGCATATATAAATATATATAATTTCTATATACATAAAATTATTTTTTTAATTATTGATAAAAAAAGACTTATGTTTCTAGTGTAAAAAGTAAAAAATCTAATGGCTTTTGCTACTTTAACCTTCCTAACCATCATTTTTTTAGGTAAAAAACTTTCTTATTAAAAAAGAATAGGACTTTAAAATAAGAAAAATGATGAATTCCATTGTTTCTATGGCTTTTTCTTCAACGGTGAGGTTCTTTCTATATACCGGAGCTTTTCAAATTGAAAGATGTTATTTGTAATTTATATAATTTTAAATTTTAGCTTTAGTTTTTTTTATTGAATAAAAAGAGAATTGAAATTAAAAACTTTTTTATCTAGTAACGGTATGTTATTTTGATAGTTTGCTGAGCAGCTAACCTTATTAATCCGTTTTTGCAACAATACAATTATGTATAATTATTCTTTTTAATTGTGTGTTTTTTTTTTCGCTTAATACATTTGGAATTAAATTAATAGTATTGAAAATTTGTTTTTTTATTTTACATTAAAATAATTGGATTTGCACCAATAAAAACCATAAATTGCATTTATTTATTAAATAAATGATAAATTAATAATTAAAAAAAAAATAGAAGCTCTTCTACTATACCGAACCTTTTTTATTGTTTAAAATTTTTTAATTATAACAAGTCGCACATACACTCTAGTACAAACTCCTCTGCGTTGAGGACATCCACGAAGGGCTGGAGATTTTGTTCTATTTTCTATTGGTTGTCTTCGATTTCTAATTAATTGTTGAATAGTAGGCATTTTAAATTATATGCAGAATTTTTTGGTTTAAATTTATTTTAACCTTGAAAATGGCATGTAAATTTGTTTTAATTTATATAAGTATATTTAAAAATATATAATAAATTTATTTTTAAATTAAAACGAATTAAGTGTTTTCTATCGCTACAAGATCGACAATACCATAAGTTTGTGCTTCTTTTGCTGACATAAAAATATCTCTTTCCATATCTTCAGAAATAAGCCATAAAGGTTTACCTATTCTTTGTACATAAACTCTAGTGATATAGTCGCGAAGTTTTAATACTTCTTCTGCTTCCATCATACATTCTCCTGCTTGTCCATCATAATAAGAACTAGCAGGTTGATGAATCATTACCCTAATTTTAATTATAGATTTTATATAAAAAAATTTATGAACTGTACAAACATTTTTTAGTGTATACAGCTCTATGAATAAACTATTAAAATAAATTTTTTTTAGTAAAAAAAGGTTTTTTAATATATTTCATAATTTTAAAATTTATCTACCACGTTTTTTTTATTAAATACTATTGTGGTTCTATTGCTTTATATTTTGATTTATAAAACACTGCCAAAGTTTTTTTTTAATAAAACTAAAATAAATTTTAGTTAAAATAGAAATTTATTTATGTTCTATTTTTTATTCAATAAATAATTAAATAAAAAAAGAATTTATAACACTGAAATAAATGAAAAAAAAATAAAATTATTTAATTATCTTGATATTAAATATTTTTATTGAAATAATTTAATCAAGCTATTTTATGTCATGCTATTACAACCTTTTAGTAATTTAACTAGGCTTATACATTTTTAAATTAATTAAGAAAAAGCAAATATTGGCGCAAAGCGTGAGGTAACGCTATACGTTTAGTAATTTCTCCCCCAGTTAGAATAAATGATCCCATTGAAGCCGCTAATCCCATACAAATTGTATGAACATCTGGCACTACAAATTGCATAGCATCGTAAACGGATATTCCTGCTAATACAGCTCCACCAGGAGAATTGATATATAAATACATATCTTTACTTTCATCTTCTCCATTTAAGTACATCATAATTCCAATTAGTTGATTTGCAATTTCATCGTCTACATGTTGACCCAAAAAAAGTAATCTTTCTCGATAAAGGCGATTGCTATAATAAATTTTAATAAATTGTTTTTTTTATAACTGTACTAGCTTTTCTATTTGCCCAATACAGCTTAAGCAGTTGAAAAAAAAAATATTTTTTTTATAATTTATTTTTCTATTGTTACCGTTACTAGGTTTAATAATTTAAGTTTATTTTTTTAGATATTTTTTAAACAATTTATTAAACAATTAAGTATTTAATATATTTGTTAAAAAATTTATTTTTTAAATTTAAAATATTTTTTTCTTTTATATATTTTTTTTTACAAATGGTTTTAATAATATCTTTAGGTTTATAATCTATTTCGGTAAAAATGAATTAAATCTTACTTACATATAAAAGTGATTTTGTTTCTTTTTTTCTTATTTTTTGCTAAAATTTAAACCCGTTTTTTAATTATTAAATTTAATTAAATTTTGATTTTTAATTTAAATCTTTAACGAAATTTGAAGCTTTATTTTTTTGTTAACTAACCATGGAAAAGATGATTAAATCTTTTTACTTAACAAAATTTATTAAAATAGTATGTCATGCTATTAAAGCTTTTCTAATTTAGGAACTTTAAAATGAAATAAAAACATCTAAATTAATAAATAAAAGATGATGGAGATTTTCCATATAACCAAATATGTTTAATAAACGCACTATACGTCAATCCAAACAGCATCTTCTTCTCCTGGAAGCCTAAAAGGCACTTTTGGAACACCAATTGGCATTTTTTTCTACTTAAAATAAATATATAACAGCACTTAAAGTGAAAATAAAAAAAAAGTAGCTAATAAATAAAAAATTAGTTTATAATATGATTAAGAAGATTATATTATACTTTTTTAATAATATTATCATTATTATATATAATTTTACAATTATTATTATATATAATTTAGAAATAAAAAAAAAATTTATTAAAATTTAAACTTTTTTAGTAATTTACCTTCATTTTATAATAGTATAGTTATTGATTAATGCAAAAAAGTTACATAGTCTCTAATTCTCTTTGAGAAAGGGGTATTTCCATGGGTTTGCCTTGGTATCGTGTTCATACTGTTGTACTAAATGATCCCGGTCGTTTAATTGCTGTACATTTAATGCATACAGCTTTAGTTTCTGGCTGGGCTGGTTCTATGGCGTTATATGAATTAGCTGTTTTTGATCCTTCTGATCCGGTTTTGGATCCAATGTGGAGACAAGGTATGTTTGTTATACCTTTTATGACTCGTTTAGGAATAACAAAATCTTGGGGAGGCTGGAGTATTACAGGAGAAACTGTAAATAATGCTGGTATTTGGAGTTATGAAGGTGTAGCTGCGGTGCATATTGTATTATCAGGGTTATTGTTTTTAGCAGCAATATGGCATTGGGTATACTGGGATTTAGAGTTATTTCGTGATGAACGTACAGGAAAACCTTCTTTAGATTTACCTAAAATTTTTGGAATTCATTTATTTTTATCAGGGGTTTTATGTTTTGCATTTGGAGCTTTTCATGTAACAGGTTTATTTGGTCCTGGTATATGGGTATCTGATCCTTATGGATTAACCGGAAAAGTGCAACCCGTAGTTCCAGCTTGGGGAGCTGAAGGTTTTGATCCTTTTGTTCCAGGAGGAATAGCTTCTCACCATATTGCAGCAGGTATTTTAGGTATATTAGCAGGTTTATTTCATTTAAGTGTTCGACCACCTCAACGACTATACAAAGGATTACGTATGGGAAATGTTGAAACTGTTTTATCTAGTAGTATTGCTGCTGTATTTTTTGCTGCTTTTGTCGTTGCTGGAACTATGTGGTATGGTTCTGCTGCAACTCCAATAGAATTATTTGGTCCTACTCGTTATCAGTGGGATCAAGGTTTTTTTCAACAAGAAATTGATCGAAGAATTCGTGCTAGTAAAAATGAAAATCTTAGTTTATCCGAAGCTTGGTCTAAAATTCCAGAAAAATTAGCTTTTTATGATTACATTGGTAATAATCCCGCTAAAGGTGGCTTATTTAGAGCAGGTGCTATGGATAATGGAGATGGAATTGCTGTTGGGTGGCTAGGTCATGCTGTTTTTAAGGATAGAGAAGCACATGAACTTTTTGTTCGTCGTATGCCTACTTTTTTCGAAACTTTTCCAGTAGTTTTAGTAGATGAAGAAGGTATTGTTAGAGCTGATGTTCCATTCAGAAGAGCAGAATCTAAATATAGTGTTGAACAAGTTGGTGTAACTGTTGAATTTTATGGTGGTGAACTTAATGGAGTAAGTTTTAGTGATCCAGCTACAGTAAAAAAATATGCTAGACGTGCTCAATTAGGCGAAATTTTTGAATTTGATCGCGCTACTTTAAAATCAGATGGTGTTTTCCGTAGTAGTCCAAGAGGTTGGTTTACTTTTGGTCATGCTACATTTGCTCTTCTTTTCTTTTTTGGTCATATTTGGCATGGTGCTAGAACCTTATTTAGAGATGTTTTTGCTGGTATTGATCCAGATCTAGATGCGCAAGTAGAATTTGGAGCATTCCAAAAGTTAGGAGATCCTACTACTAAAAGACAAATAGTTTAAATTAATTTAATAAGGGTTTTTCTATCTTTTTAATAAAAAAATAAATTTAATTTGAAAAAAAAAATTATATATATAATTTTTTTTTCAAATTTTTAAATAAAATCTATTTTCAATTAGTACGAAAGCTATCTCCATACTTCTCACTTATAATCAAATCTATGGAAGCATTGGTTTATACATTTTTATTGGTAGGCACTTTAGGAATAATTTTTTTTGCTATTTTTTTTCGTGAACCGCCTAAAATTCAAACTAAAGAAAAAAAATAATTTTTTTTAATTTTATTTAGTTTTTTATAAAAATAAAAAATGACAGACCTTCCCTTTATTTAGGGAAGGTCTTTAATAATTAACTTAATCTTCATGCTCTTCAAAAGGATCTCTAAGTTCTTTAGAGGGTTGCCCAAAAGCTGTATAAAGAGCATAGCCAGTAAAACTCACAAGTGAACATGATATAAATATAGCGACTAATGTTGCAGTTTCCATTTTTAAGTAATTCCAAAAGAATGGTTTATTTTTAATTAATATAATAGTACACAAAGTTAATAAATCTCAACTAATGCAATAAAATTTTATGGCTACACAAATTATTGATGATACTCCTAAAACAAAAGGAAAACGAAGTGGTTTAGGAGATATATTAAAACCACTTAATTCAGAATATGGTAAAGTGGCTCCTGGATGGGGCACAACACCTTTAATGGCGATTGCAATGGCATTATTTGCAGTTTTTTCAGTTATTATTCTCGAACTTTACAATTCTTCGGTATTATTAGATGGAGTTCCTGTAAGTTGGTAATAACTTAAAAAGGTTCAATAAAAAAGTTTAAACTTTTTTATTGAACCTTTTTAAGTTACTATTATTTTTTTATTCTAAAATAAAAAAATAATAATAATTGTTTTACTTATTTAATAAAATCAAGGTAGTTTAATCGTGTAATCAATTAATTAAAGGATTTATGGATTATGGGTGTGCGACTTGTTTAAATAAATGAAATTTAAAAATACAAAAAAATTGTTAGTCTTAAAAAAAAAGATTATTTTATTTTATTAAGTGTTAATAAATAAAACATTTAAAGCATAAAATTTTAATTAAAATATTAGTAAATATTTTTTATTTAAATTATAAACTATGATTACGTTTTTTTTTTTAATTTACTAGTTAAATTTCGTTACCACATTTCAAAAATTTTTTCTTTAATAAAATTTTAAATGGTCATAAAAAATTATTTACTTATTATATTTTTTTTTAGTCATCGGAATATAGTAAAAATCTAAAGTTTAGTTATCTTTATTAAATTTCAAACAAGAAAAGCTTAAAAAAATTGTTGTTATATTAGTATTAATAAGTGGTTTAATAAAAAACAATTTTTTTAAAGTAAAAGATTACTCAAAAAAGCGGTTAATATAAATAAGACTAACTTGAGCTAAAATCATAAATTTTTTTATATATATTTATATATAATAAAAATTTTTTATAGTTAAGCCGTACGAAATAAAATTATCATTTACGGTTTTTAGAGAGGAAATACATAAAAGTTTTTCTATCTCAATAGAGTGTATGATTGGTTTGAAGAACGTCTTGAAATTCAAGCAATTGCCGACGATATTACTAGTAAATATGTACCTCCTCATGTCAATATATTTTATTGTTTAGGTGGTATTACCTTAACTTGTTTTTTAGTACAGGTAGCTACTGGATTTGCTATGACTTTTTATTATCGTCCAACTGTTACTGAAGCTTTTGCATCTGTTCAATATATAATGACTGAAGTTAATTTTGGTTGGTTAATTCGATCAGTTCATAGATGGTCAGCAAGTATGATGGTTTTAATGATGATTTTACACATATTTCGTGTTTATCTTACAGGAGGGTTTAAAAAACCTCGTGAATTAACTTGGGTTACTGGTGTTATTTTAGCAGTGTTAACTGTTTCGTTTGGTGTAACTGGTTATTCTTTACCTTGGGATCAAATTGGTTATTGGGCTGTTAAAATTGTAACAGGTGTACCTGATGCTATTCCTGTTATAGGATCTCCATTAGTTGAACTATTACGTGGGAGTGTCAGCGTGGGTCAATCTACATTAACTCGTTTTTACAGTTTGCATACTTTTGTATTACCTCTTTTAACTGCCGTTTTTATGTTAATGCATTTTCTAATGATTCGTAAACAAGGTATTTCAGGTCCTTTATAAATTATTAGAATATAATTTTTAACAATATTTTATAACATTGTAAATTTTTAATAATAAAAATTTTAAACTAAATTTATTTATTGCCATAAATTTTTTTAAAAAACTTAAAATGAAAAAAAAAAAATTATGGATTTTTTGTATTTTATTTAAAAATTTTAAATAAAATATAGCTTTATTTTTTGATAAAAATTTAATTATGGGAGTGTGTGACTTGAATTAATCATTAAACTATGTAGATTTTTTATTAACTCTACCACATTAATTATAAAAAAAAATGTGTTGTTATCCCAAATTATAAAAAAATAGTAAAATAAAAAACTTGGGTAAAAAAATAAATTTGTTTTAAACAAAGTTTTTTCTATGATCTAATAAATTTAAAAATTAAAAATAGGCTTCATAAAATTTAATAAATATGTGTATATATATTAAATTTATATATATTTGGATTGAGACTATATGATAAAAAAACTACATTCATTTCTTTTGAGTTTTTTAATATAAAAAGATCATGGAAGTAAATAAAAGGTCTAATGAAAAAAAAAGTTAATAGATTAACAAGTTAATTTTAAGTAAGGGCATAATTGTAAAAACATCATTTTTTAATTAATAAAAAAACTTACAAAAAACAAGACTATCCAAAAAGCATATTACAAACAATATTAATTATAGTAAAAAAGCGTACTTGGATTTTGAACTTTTTTAACTAAATAAAATTTAACTAAATGAAACTTATTTAATTTATTGAATTCTATTTATTTTATTTCATTTAGTTGTTAAAAAAAAATTAAATTGTTTTTAATTTAGATAAACTAGCTTGAGTTGGATGAATAAAAAATTCATGTCCAATTCTTTAGGGGGAATGTTTTTTTTTAAACAACCTATCCTAATAACAAAAAAACCCGATTTAAGTGACCCTGTATTACGAGCTAAATTAGCTAAAGGTATGGGACATAACTATTACGGAGAACCTGCTTGGCCTAATGATCTTTTGTATATTTTTCCAGTAGTTATTTTAGGTACTATCGCATGTAGTGTAGGTTTAGCTGTTTTAGAACCTTCTATGATTGGTGAACCAGCAAATCCTTTTGCAACTCCTTTAGAAATATTACCTGAATGGTATTTTTTTCCTGTTTTTCAAATACTTCGTACAGTCCCTAACAAATTATTAGGTGTTCTTTTAATGGCTGCAGTACCTGCAGGATTATTAACAGTACCTTTTTTAGAAAATGTAAATAAATTTCAAAATCCTTTTCGTCGTCCAGTAGCAACAACCGTGTTTTTAATTGGTACTGCAGTATCTCTTTGGTTAGGTATTGGCGCAGCTTTACCGATTGATAAATCATTAACTTTAGGTCTTTTTTAAACTATTTGATTAATTAGTTAATTTTCAGTAATTAGTAATTAATGAGTATTTAGAGAGTATTAACTTTAAGTTAATACTCTCTAAATACTCACTTGTAATTTTTTTTTTAGAGCTTTTTAATTTAACATTTAAAAAAGCTGTTTGTTTTGACTATCAACTTAATTTAATAATTTAATTTAGCGAAGAATTACTTTTTTTTTAGTTGAAAAAAAAATATTAAAATTTTTTTATATATATTTTTATTTTATACACGTCTTTTTTTTGGAGGTCTACATCCATTATGTGGCATAGGAGTTACATCACGAACAAAATTTAAAATAACACCACTTCTACGAATAGCTCGTAATGCTGTATCTCTTCCTGGACCAGGACCACTAATCATAACTTCTGCTTGTTTCATACCTTGATCAATTAAAACACGAATAGCATTTTCTGCGGCAGTTTGAGCCGCAAAAGGTGTACTTTTTTTTGTACCTTTAAAACCACAAGCACCTGCAGAAGACCAAGAAACAGCTTGTCCGCGTATATCTGTTACAGTAACAATTGTATTATTAAAGCTTGCTTGAATATGAATAACTCCTTTAGGTATTCTACGTTTACCTTTACGTAAACTAATTTTTTTTACCAATTTTGCCATAATTATTATTATTTATTTTAAAAAAATTTAATATAATTTAATATATATATATATTTATTTGTTAAAAAATAAAAATTTATATTAAAAATATTTAAAGTGCTTTTTTCTAATTTTTTATTAAATAGACATTTAATAAAAAATTATCCTTGTCTTTGTTTGTGTTTTGGATTAGAACAAACTATCATAATTCGTTTTCGTCTACGAATTAATCGACAATTATCACAAATTTTACGAACAGAAGCACGAACTTTCATTTTATATTCCTTATTTTAATGTAATTTATAATATAAAAAAAGAAAATTTTTTTTTATATTAAGTTTTTTAATTGATTATATTTTTATTAATATTTTGCTTCCAAAAAAATTTTAACTATTTTAAGATTTAGCACGAAGGCGATAAGTTATACGCCCTTTAGTTAAATCATAAGGACTTAATTCTACTTTAACACGATCTCCTGGTAATATTCTTATATAATTCCGTCTTATTTTTCCTGAAATATGAGTTAAAACTTCACAACCATTGTCTAAACAAACTCGAAACATTGCATTAGGAAGTGATTCAGTGACTATACCTTCCATATCAATCAAATTTTGTTTCTTCATTAAAGGGAAAATCTCCTTTTTTAATTTAACTAACGTTCAGAAATATAGTACTAGCTAGCTTTTTTTATTTACAAAGATTTTCCTATACAAAAGATTTAAATAAAATGTAAATAAATTACCATACATAACATAAAATTTCTCCCCCAATTTGTTTTTCTCGTGCTTCTCGATCGGTCATAATTCCCTGAGACGTCGAAAGAATAACAATTCCCATTCCACCTAAAACTCTTGGAATTTCTTTATGATTAGAATATATTCTTAAACCTGGTTTACTAATACGTCTTAAAGTTGTTATATACGGTTTTTTTTTTTTTCCTTGATATTTTAGAGTAAAGACTAAAAAAGAATTTTTATTTTCTTGATGTTCTCTAAAATTTTGTATAAAACCTTCTTGTAGTAAAATTTTTCCAATATTTTTAGTAATATTAGTTGCTGGTATTTGAACTGTTTTTGTTTTTTCTAAATTTGCATTTCTTATAGATGTAATCATATTAGCAATGGTATCGTTACCCATGAAAACTCCTTTTTACTATTAATATAAATAAATTTTTTTAATAAATTAAAAAAATTTTTAAGACAAAAAAATAATTTTAGAAAATAATTTTAGTTTTTTAGAAATTTTTTTGCTAATTTTAAAATGAAAATGATTTAAAATAAAAATAATTAAAAAATAAAAATAAAAATTATATAAATATATATATATTGTAAAAATAATTATAGAAAAAGAACGAAATATAAGTTTATTTGAAATAATAGAATAATATTAAAAATAATAATATTAAATAAAAATACATATATAATTTTTTTAACTTAAATTAATTAAACATTAAAAACAATAAAAAAATTAAAATTTTCTTTGTTTATAATACTTCGGGAGCTAATGAAACTATTTTAGTAAAATTATATTCTCGTAATTCTCGTGCAACAGGGCCAAAAACACGCGTTCCTTTAGGATTTCCTTCTTGATTAATAACAACGGCGGCATTGTCATCAAATTGTATAATAGTTCCGTTTTTTCGTCTAAGCTCTTTACAGGTTCGGACAACTACTGCTCGAACTATCTCCGATTTTTTTAAAGGCATATTTGGAACAGCTTCTTTAACTACAGCGATGATTGTATCACCAATATGTGCATATGTTCGATTACTTGCGCCTAAAATTTGTATACACATTAATTTACGTGCTCCACTATTGTCGGCTACATTTAAATAAGTTTGAGGTTGAATCATTTTTTTTTTAACCCCCCCTACAAAAATAAACAATTTTACGGGGGGGAGGGGTAGAGTTAAGAAAAAAAATACTACTAATTTTAGTTATTTATATAATTATTGTTTTTTTATTTAACGTTATAAAGAATGGTTATAGGTTATATTGAAGTTTCTTTATTTATTTTTTGTACGAATGTAGCAGTAATAAATTGAGTACGTATAGGCATTTTGTATGATGCAATTCTCATAGCTGCTCTAGCGATAGTTTCTGACACTCCACTTATTTCATAAAGTATTCTACCTGGCTTAACAACAGATACCCAATATTCTGGTGATCCTTTTCCCGAACCCATACGGGTTTCCGCAGGTCGCATAGTAATAGGTTTATCTGGAAATATACGTATCCATAACTTTCCACCACGACGTGCATAACGGGTAATTGCTCGTCGTCCTGCTTCTATTTGTCTCGACGTAATCCAAGCTGGTTCAAGTGCTTGAAGAGCAAATTTACCAAAACAAATAGAATTTCCTCGAGTAGATTTTCCTTTCATCCTTCCTCTATGCTGTTTACGAAATTTTGTTCTTTTAGGGTTATAGTCGACTTTTTTGTCTCTACTTCAAAATCGGACATGAAGGTTTTCTTTCATCCGGCTTCTCGTGAAGAAATTTGAAATAATTTTGATTTTTTATATTTTATAATTTTTTATAGCAATTATTTTTACTAATTTATTAAAAAAATAAAAATAGTTCTGATAATACTTAAGTTTTATTAATATTTTTTTAAATTAACTTTTCACGGGCGAATATTAACTTATTTCGTTTTGATTTAAAAAAATTATTTATTGTTAATTATATATATACTTTTTTTTTCAAATCTGGTTTTTTTCGCCATCCTATCTAATAATTAAATTTTTTTTATTAATATTTTGTTTAATTATAGATTACCTCGTTTTCATTACTTTTAAATATGCGTTTAGGTTTTTTCTTCTATGCAGTGAAGTTTTTTTTATTATTTATCATCAAATTTCTTAGTCTTTTTTGATGGAAAACTTTTATTTTTTATCAATGAACTATTTTTAAAATAAATTTTTTTATGTTTTATTACACTGTTATTTTTTTTTTATTTAATTTTAACCATACCACTTTAATAATATATTATTAAAATTTTTTAATTAGAACTTATTTTTTTGCTTCATAAATATTCTTTATGAAAAAAAAGTTTAAATGAATATTTTTATTTTATTTTATGATTCACTTATTGAATTATTTCAATAAAAAGTAAAGAATGAATTTCCAGTTTGTACTAGAATTTATCAAGTTTTTTTTCTGTTGATTTAAAAAACATCGAATTTGACGAGTTGCACACTAAGCATAACAACCTTTTTGAAATGTTAATAAAATTATAATTAAATCTGTAAAATAATAAAAAAAATAAATAAATTTTACATTTTTAAGATAAAATAAAAAAATAAAAATTATTTTTCATCTTGAAATATCCAAATTTTTATTCCTAATACTCCATAAATAGTTTGAGCTGGATAATAACAATAATCAATTTTAGCTCGAAGAGTTTGTAAAGGAACTCTTCCTTCTCTAGCCCATTCTACACGAGCAATTTCAGCACCATTAAGACGCCCTGCAATTTGTATTTTAATACCTTTTATATTTGTTTTTTTTGCTAATTCAATAGCTTTTTTCATGGTTCTTCTAAAAGCAACTCGACTTTCTAACTGTAAAGCAATATATTCGGCAAGAATATTTGGTTCTCCATATGGTTTTGTTATTTCTGTTAAAGTCATACGAAGTTTACGATTTTCAGGAGTCAAAATACTTTGCACATCTGTTTTCAATTGTTCAATACCACGACCACGATTTTCTACTAATAAAGCGGGAAATCCTGTATGTATTTCAACTTGAATTAAATCCGTTTTTCTTTTTATTTCAATACGTGCAATTCCTCCGTAATTTGAAGAATTTCTTATATTTTTATGTACGTAATTTTCGATACAATGACGAATTTTTTGATCTTCTTGCAGAAGTTTAGAATAATTTTTTGGTTGTGCAAACCAAAAAGAATGATGATTTTGAGTTACACCAAGTCGAAAACCAAGTGGGTTAATTTTTTGTCCCATGCTTTTTTTCCTTTCTAAATAATATTAGCATAATTTTTTTTTATTAATTTTTATTTTTTACTGTAATAGTTATATGACAAGTAGGTTTATGTATAGGATATCCTCGCCCTTGAGCTCTAGGTTGAAATCTTTTTAAAACAGCACCTTTATCTACTTTTGCTTCAGTTATAATTAAATTAGCTCTATTTATATTTAAATTATGATTTGCATTTGCGGCTGCTGAAGAAATTAGTTGTAATATTGGATAACATGCTCGATATGGCATAAATTCTAATATCATAAGTGCTTGTTCATATGAACGACCTCGAATTTGATTAACTACTCTCCGCGCTTTATGAGCAGACATACGTATATGTTTAGCTAAAGCTCGGACTTCTAAATCTGATTTGTTAGATTTCATTGAGTCTTACCTCCTGATTAACGACGAGATTTTTTATCATTTTTTGCATGTCCTCGAAAATTTCGGGTAGGTGCAAACTCTCCTAATTTATGACCTATCATACGATCTGTTATATAAATAGGTAAATGTTCTTGTCCATTATGAACAGCAATAGTATGGCCAATCATTGTGGGTACAATAGTAGATGCGCGCGACCAAGTTACTATAATTTTTCTTTCTTTTTTTATATTAAGATTTTCAATTTTTTTTAGTAAATGATCAGCTATAAAAGGGCCTTTTTTTAGTGAACGTGTCATTGTCAACTACCTTCTATTTTTATGTATGTTTTTTCAAGTTTTTTATTCAAAAATTATTATCCATTTTTACGACGACGTAAAATTAAAGGATTACTATATTTTTTAATTTTTCGAGTTTTTTTTCCAAGTGCAGTGTGACCCCAAGGAGTTAATGGCTTTTTTCTTCCAATCGGAGCACGGCCTTCGCCACCTCCGTGTGGGTGATCTATAGGATTCATAACAACACCTCTTACTTTGGGACGTTTTCCCAACCATCTTTTAGACCCAGCTTTACCAATATTTTTATTATTAGCATCAACATTTCCAATTTGTCCAATTGTAGCTAAGGAATTTTGAGATACTAAGCGAACTTCGCCAGAAGGTAATCGTAAAGTAGCTAAATGCCCTTCTTTTGCAATAAGTTTGGCTACAGTTCCGGCAGTTCTTACTAATTGTCCACCTTTACCCGGTGTTATTTCTATATTATGTATAGCAGTGCCTAAAGGCATATTGGTTGAAGTAGACTTTTTTTTTATATAAATAAAAAAATCTCTTCCCAAACTGTACAAGCCTTTCTCAAGGCATACAGCTTTCTGGATGTATATAATTTTATATAATTAGTAATTATTTGAATTGATTATTATTTACATCCTAGTTTTTTCATCATCTAACGTACTTTTTTTGTATAGCGTTAGAATGAATGACTTTATAAATTTACGTTAACAATTTTTGTTTAATAATAACTTAGGAGGCTTATTTTTTTTATTAATAAAAATCACTTTACAGTTTCAAAATTGCCTTTGACCATCAATTTGAATGTGATTAATTTGTTTTTTTTTTAATAAATATTTAATAAATAAAATTGAAAAAACAAATATTGCCAATATTTTATATGCTTAAGTTAAAATAAAAATTTCTCCATATTATAATATCTTTAAAATTTTTATTTAATATTAAAAAAATTTAATAAAAAATTATATCACAAGCTATCGTTCCTTTTTAGTTTCCTTTTAAGGTTTAGTGTAATAATTTTTTATTTTATTACTGGATTAGTGATAAGATTTATAGATTTTACTGTAAATCTACTTGGGTTCTTCCAATTACGTAAATAAATAATTCAAACCGCACTCAAAGGTAAGGCATTTCCTATTAAAATAGGAGCTTCACTACTAGAAATAATTGTATCTCCAATTTTTATTCCGCGAGGATGTAAAATATATTGTTTTTCTCCATCTTCATAATGTACAAGACATATATTTGCAGTACGATTAGGGTCATATTCAATAGTTATAATTTTTCCCAAAATATTTTTTTTATTTCGTTGAAAATCAATTTTACGATATAAGCGTTTGTGACCTCCTCCTCTGTAACGGCTAGTAATAATTCCTTGATTATTACGACCTTGTTTATTATGTTGCCAAAAAGTTAATTTTTTTTGAGGATTAGATTTAATAATTTCTTCAAAGCCTAATACAGAACGATTTCGTGTGCCTGGAGTATAGGCTTTATATAAACGTATAGTCATAAATAAAGTAGATAAGAATGAAAGAATTTTATTTGTTTGAAAATAATGGAATAGAATAACCAGATTGAAGTGTGATAATCATTCGTTTATAGCGTACTGAATGTCCTGTAATTGGACCTATTTTTTTTTTTTTTTCTGGAGGAATATGACTATTAATTGCTTTTACTTTAACATTAAAAAAATTTTCAATCCATTTTTTTATTTGTGTTTTGGTTGATTTTTGATTTACATCAAAAGTATATTGATTTTTTTCTAATAAACGTATTGTTTTTTCTGTAAGTACTGGATATTTTATTTCATCCATGATAATATTATTTCCTTTTTTTTATTTAAAAAAATATTTAAATTTATTTGTTTCTTTTATTAATATTTAATTAATTCTAACAAAATAAAGTTTTTGTTATGTAAACATTTTTTTTTATTAAGCTTATTTTTTTATTTAAAATATGTTAATAATTTATCAAATTTTTATATATATATTTTTTAATTAATGCATCCAACAGGAGTTGAACCTGCGAATTCGCCAATTATGAGTTGGGTGCTTTAACCGTTCAGCTATGGATGCTATTTATTTTTATTAAAAATATAAAATATTTACTTTTCTTTTTTATAAATAAATATTATACTCTTTTTTTTTAAATAAAAAAAC